GAATAGGGCGACCACGTCACTTCTTATGGACCCGAACCTGGATGATCTAATCATGGCCAGGTTGAAGCTTGGGTAACACCAAGTCGAGGACCGAACCGACCGATGTTGAAAAATCGGCGGATGAGCTGTGATTAGGGGTGAAATTCCAATCGAATTCAGAGCTAGCTGGATCTCCCCGAAATGCGTTGAGGCGCAGCGGCAACGATGTCCTGTCTAAGGGTAGAGCGACTGTTTCGGTGCGGGCTGCGAAAGCGGTACCAAGTCGTGGCAAACTCCGAATATTAGGCAATGGATTCCGTAAGCCAGTGAGACTGTGGGGGATAAGCTTCATAGTCAAGAGGGAAACAGCCCAGACCATCAGCTAAGGCCCCAAAATGATTGCTAAGTGGAAAAGGATGTGAGAATGCTGAAACAACCAGGAGGTTCGCTTAGAAGCAGCTATTCCTTGAAAGAGTGCGTAATAGCTCACTGGTAAAGCGTTCTTGCGCCGACAATGGCCGGGACTAAGCAATCTGCCGAAGCTATGGGATTTGTTCTTTATTTTACTCTTTTTCTTCTGGAAAAAGGAAACCGTTGAAAGACGGTTCTATTAAAATAAATAGAAACGAATCGGTAGGGGAGCGTTCTGCACTGGGTGAAGCTTTGACGGAAGTCTTGGTGGACGGTGCGGAAGTGAGAATGAGCCAATTGTTCTCAATAAAATGGGTGAATTGCAAGGACTACTGATCTTCGTTGATTTTGTGAACTTGCATCGTAGTTTACATTGAGTAAAAACGATCAACGACTAGAGGCTTGCCTCTTGAAGTGCCCGAGAATGGTGAAAGAACCTTTCATGACATAGCCTGAACTTTAAGGAAACTTAAAGAAAGAAAGAGATTTTATGCTCTTTCTATGGAAAACACTTTTCGAACGTATTATTATTTTGAACTTATGGTTTAGCTGAGAAAGGAGGTCGTAAATATACAAAAGAGCAGTACCTTGCATGGGGACTTGCTTGGTTAAACAATCCTTCTCGTCAAAAACGAACTCCTCGTCGAAATTTGTGACCAGAAACACTCTTGGTCGGCTTGAGTAACGAAAACATTGGTGAGAATCCAATGCCCCGAAAACCTAAGGGTTCCTCTACAAGGTTCGTCCGTGGGGGGTGAGTCAGGACCTAAGGCGAGGCCGAGCGGCGTAGTCGATGGCAAACAGGTTAATATTCCTGTACTAATTTTTGTGGGAACCGAGGGACGAAGAAAGCTAAATTGGGTCTGTCTTTGGTATGGCAGTGGAAGCGTTCAAGGTGTTGAGAGGTCGAAAAAAAACGAATCTTGAGCTGAGGCGTGATCCCGCTTTCTAGGCTTGTTCTGGATAAGCGCCAATGATGTTATGCTTCCAAGAAAAGCTCGTACACCTCTTGAAGCAATTCAAGAAAAACATAAAAATTACCTGTACCTGAAACCGACACAGGTAGGTTGGTAGAGAATACTAAGGGGCGCGAGAGAACTCTCTCTAAGGAACTCGGCAAACTAGCCCCGTAACTTCGGAAGAAGGGGCGCCCTCTTTAACGGGAGGGTCGCAGTGACGAGGTTCTGGCAACTGTTTATCAAAAACACAGGTCTCCGCAAAGTCGTAAGACAATATATGGGGGCTGACGCCTGCCCAGTGCCGGAAGGTCAAGGAAGTTGGTTAGAAATTTTCGGATTTCGAAGCTGACGACCGAAGCCCCGGTGAACGGCGGCCGTAACTATGACGGTCAACTTTAGGGCCGTCTTTAAAAAAAACTATATGCTGGAATCCAAATCCATGTCCTCTAAATAGACGTACAATTTTTTGGCTTCTTTTTTTCAAAAAAAGAGAAACATGGATACTTTTTTGAACCGAGTAGGTAAAATGCAAAGAATGTAATGGAAATCAGCAGGAAACAAAAAAACAATTATTCAATTCTTTTATGACACAAAAATTAAACGTTCCGTATATGCTAGGTCCGGGGATGAAATTTCCGGAAAATGTTCTCAATTCTTTGAAACGGGCAAACGAACAATATAGGAAAACTCGAGATTTTCAGAAGTATACTAAAACTCTTCAAAAAATTCTAGGATTACCTGATTTTGTTCCTTTGACTGAGCAAGAAAAGTATTATTTTGGTGGCTTTATTGAAGGAGAAGGCTCTCTTTCAGTAAGTGCAAAGAAAAGTAAAAATTCGAAATTTGGTGCTTATTTTGATCCTGAGTTCAGTATTACACAACATGTCAATGGTTCTATTCATTTGTTTCGATGTCTTTGTTATTTTCGTACGGGTTTAATCCGTCACAAAGGTTCAAGCAATGCAACTTTGGTATATACTATTGAGAATCGTGAATCTTTAAAAGGAAAAGTTATGCCTTTTTTCAAAAATTACGTATGCCCTACTGCTTGTGTTCCAAAACAAATTCGATTTGAACGTTGGTGTACAATTATTGACTTATTCGATCAAGGTGCTCATCAAAACATGCAAAGATTTTTGTATGAAATGGCTCCAATTTGGGATGGGTTACGTATGCAAAAAGAACAATCGAATGAAAGTTTCGCTTCTCTCGAAGATTTTCAACAACACGTAATTGCTCATGTACAGAATAAAGGAGAAACGTAAAAAAGTTCTTCTCAATTGTTTTTAATGGTTCCTCAGAGACTACACGTTTTTCGTCTTTTTTTTTCTAAAGAAAAAAAAGATAAAAAAGACATAATTCACTCTGTACTGCAAAGCAGACAACAATACAAAAAGTGGAAAAAGTTGTGTTCTTTTTTGGAAGATATAGTCCGAACTTTCAAATATTCGTAAGAATGTTTGTAGTTATTTTGCCTAAGGTAGCGAAATTCATTGTCGAGTAAGTTTCGACCTGCACGAAAGGCGTAATGATCAGAACGCTGTCTCGGAGAGAGGCTCGGTGAAATAGACTTGTCCGTGAAGATGCGGACTACTAATACTTGGACAGAAAGACCCTATGAAGCTTGACTGTATCCTGGAATTGGGTTCGGGCTTTTCTTGCGCAGTCTAGGTGGGAGGCTACGAAGATTTCCTTCCGGGGAAGTTGGAGCCATCAGTGAGAGACCACTCTGGAGAGGCTAGAATCCTAATGGTGATCCTTGAATCAGGACACTTGACAGTTTCAGGTGGGCAGTTTTTCTGGGGCGGAAGCCTCTATCCTTATTGGGGCTGCTCGTCAGCAATGTCGAGTATAAATAAAGCAAAATTGCTAAGATTTCATTTTTTTTGAAAAATTAGCAGGGCACTTTCATCGGCAAACTTTGTTTTTTCGGTCAAAGTCCTTCAACGACTATATGCTTTACTACTTCTTTTATACTATAAATTGTGAAGAATGTAGCATGACATAGTCTGCTCTAGTATTCAAAATATTAGATCTTTTCAAAATTATTGTTGAAAAGAGCACAATTTTTTTCTTAAAACAAAAAAATCACAGTTTAAACTATAAATATAAAAATAAATTAAATAAAACAATAAATTATGAACAAACAAATAGGCAGACCGACTTTTAATTCAACATATGTACTTACAAATGAACAAAAAGCACTTCTTGGAGCTATGCTTTTGAGTGATGGTTAGATTTCGCATCCACCAAAAAACAAAAATCCACTGGTTGGTTTTCAAAATTGTGATCGCAATAAGACTTTACCTCAATATTTATTTGATGAATTAAAGCCTCTTATTCGCAAAGATGCTCTAACGTCGAGGTATAGAGGAGCACCGGGGAGTGGTCTGTTACAACAGTAACTGGTGGCCTTGGTACCGTGAACACAAAAACGCTTCTTGGCTAGAAACTCTCGAAGAATAGTTGTTTTTTTATTCATAATTGTATTGTTTTTTGAAAAGATCAATTGGTATTGGTGTTTTCAAAAGAATTGTTCATTTTTATGAAAAGTTTGAATTTATGTTTTGAACAGTTTTATGAGCAAAAGGGTGTTAACAGAATGCATAAAGGGTAACTGAGGCGCGCAAAGGTCCCCTCAGTCTGGACGGAAATCAGACAGCGAGTGTAAAGGCAAAAGGGGGCTTGACTGCAAGACCTACAAGTCGAGCAGGAGCGAAAGCTGGCCTTAGTGATCCGACGGTACCGTGTGGAAGGGCCGTCGCTCAACGAATAAAAGTTACTCTAGGGATAACAGGCTGATCTTCTCCAAGAGTTCACATCGACGAGAAGGTTTGGCACCTCGATGTCGGCTCATCACATCCTGGGGCTGTAGTAGGTCCCAAGGGTTGGGCTGTTCGCCCATTAAAGTGGTACGTGAGCTGGGTTCAGAACGTCGTAAGACAGTTCGGTCCATATCCGGTATTAGCGTTAGAATATTGAGGTCCTTCACTCATAGTACGAGAGGACCTGTAGTGAACATGCCAATAGTGTACCTGTTATCTTTCCAAAGGTAAACGCAGGGTAGCCACGCATGGAGTGAATAAGTACTGAATGCATCTAAGTACGAAGTCCAGACCAAGATGAGTATTCTCCATTAAGCCGCAGCTAGACAAGCTGTTTATAGGTATCAAGTGTAAGGCCAGTAATGGTTTCAGCTGAGATATACTAAAGGCTAATTGATTTTGACCTCTATTTTTTCAACACAAGCACTCTTCTTTTTTGATTGTTTTTAACAAAAGCCAATATGGCTCTTCGTAAAAAACAATCAAAAAAGAAGAGCGCTTGTGTTGGAAACATCAAAAAATCTCCGGAGCTTTGCTCCGCTGATACTCTGGTGCTCTATGCTTTCGTGGAACCACGCCAATCCATCCCGAACTTGGTCGTGAAACTCGAAAGAAGTTGACAAACTTGTTGGAAGTCTAGCAGGAAAAATCAACTTAGTGCCAGGGTGATTCTTTTTTTTTGAACTTTTTTTTATTTTTTGCCCCTTTTTTTGAAAAAAAAGAAGTTGGTTTTTTCTATAGAAAAAAGTTTTTTTACTGTCACAAAAGAGTTTTTAAACTTTTTTGGTGTCTTTTTTCTTTGCCTTTTCCAAAATGAAGAACGAAGACTTTTTTCTCCCGTTCTCTCGAAAAAATCTTTTTTTCCCTGCGGGAGTGCTTGTGTTCTGCATACAAGCTTGGAACTTGTTCTTTTTTGAGTTCAACAAAGAAAGAATTGCAGAAACGAAAAAAGACAAGAAAAAACATACAAAACCAAAATGGAGAGATGGCTGAGTGGTCGAAAGCGGCTGATTGCTAATCCGTTGTACGAGATTCCTTCGTACCGAGGGTTCGAATCCCTCTCTCTCCGAAAAACTATACTTTTTTTACCTTTTGCATTTTTTGTTGCTCTTTTTTTTGCGAACTTTTTATTTTTTTTTGTCTTTTACCATTTGCCTTTTGACAAACAAAGTATCTTTTTTCTTTGTAAAAAACCTTCTTTTTTTTTACCATTTTTTACTTGCTCTTGTTCAAAAACGTCAAAAAAAAAAGAGGCAAAAGGATAAAAGAAGGGGAAGACCTATTTTGTGGGGACAAGCCAAAAGATTTCTCTTAAAACAGGTTCGAACAATTGAAATTCTAAAAAAAGAGCACAACCATTTTTTTTTTTGAGACTTTTCATTTTTTTTGTGAGACTTTTCAAAGTTTCACAAAAATTAATTGTGCTTTCTTTTTTTTTGAGCAAAAGCTTTGATTTTTGGGGTTTTGGTGCACTCACCATTTTTTTTGAGAATCATTTTTTTTTTAATCATTTTTTTTTTAAATCATTTTTTTGAGAATCATTTTTTTGAATTTTCAATGAAAGAGTCAATAAATAAAAGAGTCAATAAAATTGAAGCAAGCAAAGCAGAAAAAAGAAAAAAACTTCAACTTCAAAAACACTTTTTTAATTAAAAAACAAAAACACTTTTTTAATTAGAACGAAGACTTTTTTCTCCCGTTCTCTCGAAAAAATCTTTTTTTCCCTGCGGGAGTGCTTGTGTTCTGCATACAAGCTTGGAACTTGTTCTTTTTTGAGTTCAACAAAGAAAGAATTGCAGAAACGAAAAAAGACAAGAAAAAACATACAAAACCAAAATGGAGAGATGGCTGAGTGGTCGAAAGCGGCTGATTGCTAATCCGTTGTACGAGATTCCTTCGTACCGAGGGTTCGAATCCCTCTCTCTCCGAAAAACTATACTTTTTTTACCTTTTGCATTTTTTGTTGCTCTTTTTTTTGCGAACTTTTTATTTTTTTTTGTCTTTTACCATTTGCCTTTTGACAAACAAAGTATCTTTTTTCTTTGTAAAAAACCTTCTTTTTTTTTACCATTTTTTACTTGCTCTTGTTCAAAAACGTCAAAAAAAAAAGAGGCAAAAGGATAAAAGAAGGGGAAGACCTATTTTGTGGGGACAAGCCAAAAGATTTCTCTTAAAACAGGTTCGAACAATTGAAATTCTAAAAAAAGAGCACAACCATTTTTTTTTTTGAGACTTTTCATTTTTTTTGTGAGACTTTTCAAAGTTTCACAAAAATTAATTGTGCTTTCTTTTTTTTTGAGCAAAAGCTTTGATTTTTGGGGTTTTGGTGCACTCACCATTTTTTTTGAGAATCATTTTTTTTTTAATCATTTTTTTTTTAAATCATTTTTTTGAGAATCATTTTTTTGAATTTTCAATGAAAGAGTCAATAAATAAAAGAGTCAATAAAATTGAAGCAAGCAAAGCAGAAAAAAGAAAAAAACTTCAACTTCAAAAACACTTTTTTAATTAAAAAACAAAAACACTTTTTTAATTGTTTTTTTTTTGGTAAAATATAAATTAAAGTTTTTCATAAAAAAAATTAAAATTCTACTTTTTTAGAATTTAAAAAAAAACTTTGTTTGCATAAAAAATCTTGAAAATACGCATTTTTCCTTTTTCTTTTTTTTCTTTCTATTCAAATTTTTCAAAAAAATGAATTTTCAGAAAAATTTTTAACATTTTCTATTTATTTCATAAAATGATTAAAAAAATTCTTTTTTTCCTTAAACTTTTTGTTTTGAAATAAAAGAATAGACTATTTTAATAAAAGCCTTTTATTTTAAAAAATTTGTTTAAAGATATTTCATTAAAAATAAAAAAATATTTTTATCTTTGAAAAATTCAACTTTTTTTTTCAAACAAAAAATTAAAAAAAAACAAGTTCAAAAAAACTTTTTTCAAAATTTTTTATTTTACTTTTGTACATTTGAACAATTGTGAAAAGTAAAAAAATTGCTTTTACAAATACGTAAAATTTCTGTAAAATGAAGCACAGAAAAAACAAAAAAATATATTATGTTTACAACAATGTCTTTAGTAACTTCAATAAAAGATTATGTTGAAGTTGTTCATAAATTAATTGAAACAGATCCAAATTTCAACATAACAACATATTATGATTTTGGATCTATTCTTACCTTTGTTATTCTATCAGGAAAAGATTTGATTGGGAAATTTTTGAGTTTTCAATGGTTTCAAACAATTTGGTCAATTCCAACTTTAATTCCAGACATTGCTTCTGCAATGATTTCTGAAATTTCAATTTTTGATGGTTATTTCCAAAATACCCAAACTCTTTTAGAAAGCCCTATTTCGTATGGAAATAATAATTTTTTTATTTACTGTAGTGAAAAATTTATGATTGGATTATTAAATAGTGTATTTTTATGTTTACCTACTTCAATTGCACATATTATTACACTTCGACGATTTGTAATGCAAGGTTTAGAAGCAGGCTTTATCTCAGGTTTAGGAACGATTGCTGGAAATATTGTTTGGATTGGGAGTATTGTTTTTGGATTAAGATTTATGGTAATTCCATGGCTTTCATTAGATTTATTTCGTGCCTTTTTAGGTTTTGTATTAATTGTAAAATATATGTGGGATAGTTATACAGAAAGAAGAATGGTTTTAGAAGATTTATCAAAATATAAAATTTTTTTCCTTACTTTTCTTCTTTCATTTACTGAACAAACAACAATTTATCCATTTTTAAGTAATCTTTCTTTAGGTTCTGATTCAACACTTTTAGAAAGCTTTCCAACAGAAAATTTTTATGAATTTGGATTTGTCCATATTTGTTATTTACTTGGTATTTTGGTTGGAAGTTTAAGTCTTTTACAATTTACATGTTGGTTTTGGGAAAATCCTGCCTTCCAAATTTATATGTGGTTTATTTCATCATTTAAAACAACAACAAGTGTTTATTCAAAATTTGTGAATTTAACATTCTTATATTTAACAATGATTTGTACAATTTCAAACATTGCTTATTTTGGTTTAGATTATACATTAACAAATCCATTTGGTTTTGTTCATGAAGATCGTTTATTAGACCAAAAAGCTCTATTGGAAACAGCTTTTTTAAATACAAAAGCATCAGATCGAAATACACGAAGAAATCGTGGACGTCATGGAAGACGTGAGCGTTGGAAACGACGTGTACGAAGATATAGAACTTTTGATGCTTCATTATATGATCAAGGTGTTTATGATTTATTGACTTTAGAAGATTTAAATTATGGTTTTGACCGTTTTTGGCTACGAAGAAAAATTCGAAATCATCGTGTACGATTCCGTTTTTTTCCTGGTCCATGGATGAGATCATTTAAAAAACAATTATCCCGCCCACGGTTAGAATCTTTTATGGGTCCACGTGTAGAATTTTTTAGAATTTTATTTGAACAAGCTTATCACCCTGAATTTCATGAATTTTCAACAAAAAAAAATGTGTTAAAACAAAATCAAACTTCATCACAAAAATCCTCTTTGAATCAATTCCAAATTCCTTTTTTTGGTGAACAAAAAAAGAAAACATTAACCAAAGGAGAAAAAATGGAAAATATTCAATCAATTTATTGGAATCCTATTGGAAATAAAAAAGAAAAACTTTTAAAAGAACAATCCACTTTACGAAAATTTGTGAGAAAAGTAAATACTCGTATTCAAGTTGCAAAAATTCAAAATGAACTTCAACGTCCACAAAACTTAGAACTTTCTTTTGAAAATTCAAAAAATTTAACACAACCAATTTCATCAAAAGCTTGGAATTCCTTTGCTGTTTTAGAAACAGGAGATTTAAATTCAACAAAATCTTTTACAAATAAAAATGGCAATTTCAAAAAAGCTTCACCTCTTTTCAAAAAAACAGAAAAAAATCTTTTATTTCAACGTTTTTATAACAAAATTTTCCTTCAACAGGACCAAAAGAAAAATAATTTTGGTGTTGAAACATCAAACTCAATTTCTGGAAAAAATTATGAAAATAGTTTTGTAAATACTCTTTCTAAAAAAGAAAGATTTTTAGAAAGATATAAAACATTTTTACGTACTCCTGCAAATGCTACAGAACAAAACCAATCAAAAATTTTAACAAAAAATTCTTCAGAAAAGTCAATGCTTCTTCCACTCACTTCAGAAACAACAGCTTTCAATACATTTTCCCAAAAACCAAACTCTTCTTCATCAATTCTATTAAGAAAAAATAGTGAAACCCAATCAAATCTTCGTAATGTTCAAAATGAAAGTCAATATCGATCAATGACATTACTCCATCCTTTAAAATTTTATTTTCAAAAAGAACAAGCCTTTAAAAGAAAATTGAAATTTTATGGTGTCAAACTTTTCCGAAATTTTGGTATTGAAAATAATGCACCATACTATCGTGTAATGATGAAAAAATTTTTCTATCATTATAAACCAACATTACGTTGGGAACGAACACTTCGTGTTGCTACAATGCGTCGAGCACGAAGAAAAAGTTCTCGTATTCCAAGAAAATTTAATGTTTCAAAAAATTCACAACTTTTAACAACTGGTATTGATGGTTTAAACACTTATAAACCAACAAATAATTCAAACACAAGTATTATTTTTGATCAATCTGGAATTACAAAACCAACTCATTTTTATTCATTAGTTGAAAAACGCGCAAGTCGTTATCGTTATCAAATTTATAAAGATGTTTTACAACATTGGTATTATTCACCTTTAAATCGTTTTCTTCTAAAAGTTGATGTTGATTCATTTATTTGTCGTCAACCCAAATCCTATTTTTTAACACAAAATGATGAAAAACTCTTACATTTAAAACGTCAACTTTTATCTGAATATTATGAAACATTACGATGGTATACTTATATGCAACATTATAGTACAATGAAAAATCAAATTGGTGGAACAAAAAGTCTTTCAAATCGTGCATATAATCAACAATTTGTCGGAACATTTAAAAAAATTCGTCATCTTTTTAATATCACTCCAACTTTAAACGATACAAATGTTTTAAAATTTGATCAACCATTATATAATGAATATAAAAATACTCAAAATCTTTCTCTTTTTCATGAATCAATTGTTCATGAAGAATTATTGGCTGATGATTTTTTCTTTTTAAATAATGGAAATAAAAATACAGCAACTCCTGAATCAATTTCATTGAATCAAGGAAAAGAAAAATTAAATTCAACTCTTGGTCATTTACCAAAAGATTTACCAAACCAATCAGCAAGTATTCTTCGTGAATATTTTGCAACAGCAACTCCAATTCGACAAGAATATATTCAAAATTTACTGCGTGAAAAAAATTATTGGGAATTAACAAAATTTTTATTTCGAGGTCAAAAAATTCGAGGAACAAATCCAATCACAAATGAAACAGCTCTTTTAAATCAAGAAAAAACATATTTATTTGATTCAAAATTGAACACACCTGATATTGATACTCAAAAATTTAAAGAAGAAATGTGGATTGCTCTTCTCAAAAAATGCCAAAATAAACTTTTTGATCAAGAAGCTTTAAAAAATTATGTAACGTTAAAAAAAGAAAAATATGGAAATAAAAAACAAAAACATGAAAAATATTTAAAAAATCGTCTTGAACGAATGAAAGAAGCATTTATTTTACAAAATAAAGTTGAACAAAAACAAAATGTAAGTTTTGAATTCCAAAACTTTTCTGGATATACTTCATCAATTCAAAAAGCAATAAAAGAAAGTATTATTTGGGAAAAAAATTCTTTATCTTCTTCAACATTTCAAACAATTGACAAATTTTTTGCAAAAAAGAATTTTTTACAAAAAACAAATATTCGAAACAATCGTCCAAATGTCTATTTATCTTTAAAAGAAAATTTAAATCTTTCTGATATTCAAGAAAACAAAAATGAACAAAAGATTGCATCAACACAAACAAGCCAAGTAAATCCACAAAAAATGCAATTATTAACCTTTACAACATCTTTAAAAAATTCTTTTAAACATCGTGCATTTGAAATTCTTGAAGCTGAAAATTTATTTAAAAAGAATTTTTCTTCTTCTAAATTTGAAAAAAAATCATTTTTATTAAATTCAAAACCAATCAATGTGGTTCAAAAATTCTTTTACAATACATTACGATTCAAAAATTTTTCTGCTTATAATCAAATTCTTCAAACCCCAACACCAAAATTTATTGAAAATATTCCAATTTTATCAAAAATGGTTTCAATTGGAAAATATGGTACACGTGAAACTTCTCAAAAAAATTTAGATTTTTGGAAAAAACGTGAAAATGCACTTTCAAAACGAAGAAAAATCAGAAAAACATTAAAACGATTAAGAAATCAAAACACTTCAACTGAAAAAATTGTTTTTGAAAATCGTGATTTTGATTCACAAATGCAAATTTCTCAATCAGGAAAAAAGAATTTTAATCCAAGTCGTCAAAAAACAGATAAAAATTTAGAAAATAATTCAGATCCAGTTCATTCTTTTTTCACAAAAATGGAAAAAACAAATGACTTTTCAATAAAACAACAAGGAACACGTACTGAATCATGGAAAAAATATTATTCACATAAACCAAATATTGATCAATTCAAAAAAAATGAAAAAGGTACTATTCTTTCTGAAAGAAAAACATTTATGCAAAAACTTGTTGCATTTCCAAAAAATGTTTTTGAAAAAGGACAAAAAAGTTTTTTTACAAAAAAATTCCAAAGAAAACGCTCTCGTCTTCGTCGATATAGTTCATTTAAAGGTCGTGGTCCAATTAAAAAACGAACATTACGAGAAAAATTAAAACGTCAATTTAAATCATTAAAAAAATATGGAGTAACACAAGAAAATTCAACATCTGAACAAATTCAACTTGAACGTGAAACGAAAAAATTTGAATTAATTCAATTAATCACGCAACGAAGTTCTGTTCTTCGTGGTGATCAAAAATTTTTAAAACGAGATCAAAAACAAAGACAAACACGTCAAATGAAACATCGAGCTTGGAAAAAGAAAAAACAAAATTTTGCTCAAAAACGTAGAAAATTAAGAAAAAGACGTCGTTCAACTATTGCAAAAATTCGAGTATTTAATAAAAAATTACAAAGAATTCTTTCAAAAAAAGAAATTCAAAAATGGTGGTGGCAAACATTTTTCCCAACATTCCAAAAAGCAACAGAAACAACATGGCAAAATCAAAAAAATATGCAAATTCGTAAAGAATTATTTGAACTTTCTGAAAAAGAAATTTTAAAACGTGACCAAATGACAAATACAATTGACCAAACCAATCAAAAAACAGAAAATGCCTTCAAAATGTTACAAATTGGAGATAAAGATTATAAACCATTAGCAATTCCTGAAGCATTTCGTATTCGAGAAAAATTAATTCAAAAAGATATTTTACGTTTTCATGGTCCAAAAGAAAATTCTTTTGTTGAATCATCAACAAGCTCTTTCAAAAATTCAAAAAATGAAAATGCATCACCAAGTGAAGACTTGAAATTTCAAAACTCAACAAATGTGGTTTCTCAAATCTCTTCAACAACGATTGGTAAACAATCAAATTTTGATTTTTTTGAAAAAATTACTGGAAATATTTCAACAAATGAAGCAAATATTTCAAATCTTTCAAATTTTTCACAAACTCAAAAATTTCTTGTTGGAACAAACCCTATTCCATTTTATGCAGGATGGGATGAAAGTTTAAGAAAATTTGTGATTACAAATCGTTTATTATCAAGAAAAGAGAGCTTTACTTTTTCACCAAAAGCAATTGATACTTTTTTTGCTGCTCAACAAAGTAACAAAACTGATTCAACTGTTCGTCAAGAATTTTCAAAAGCACCTCTTCAAGGAATGAATGCAGCAACAACTTTATATTGGCAAATTCCATTTACAACATACGATCCAGATCAATTTTTTGCTTTAGGTATGGATGGTTTTTCTCCACTTGGTTGGAAAAATTTTTCATTCAAACATTCAAAACAAACTACAAAACCTATTCTTGTCAAAAATTTCTTTTCTTTTCTAAATAATTCAAAAGATTTTTCAAAAAATCTTCAATATAAATTTTTAGAAAATACATTCAAAACAAAAATTTTCAATCCAAAAACTTGTAATAGTGCTCAAAATTGTTTAAATTTAAATGAATTTGAAAAAACAAACAGTCTTGGGTTCTCAAATGCTTCTAAAAATAAATCTTTTTCAAAAACTGAAATTGATAAAAATTTTGAATATAGACGAATTCTTAAAAAACAAAAACGTATTAAAAAACATCCAAGACCACCAGTATGGTTCCCATCAGGGTCTTTATCACAACAAGTTTTACCTGTTCACTATATTTATGTTTTTTATAAACGATCACGATTACCTCGTGATCGCTATATTCGACGTCGTTTACGCTCAACATTTTTAAAAAACAAAAATTCAACAGAAACTTTTGCAAATAATCCAACAATTACAAAAATTACAGATTTTACTTTAAGAAAACGTACAAAACCAAGAAGAAAATACCACCGAAAACGTTTTCTTTTAGACACAAATCAATTTTTATTAAGACGACGCAAATTTAGAAGTTTTCTTAATGAAAATGAAACAATTCGACCAAGTTCAAAACTTTTTGAAACTTCAAAACAAGAAAAACGAATTCTTAAATCAAAACAAAGACGAAAAATTACAGATTCAAAACAATCAACTGAAAATTTACGTCTTCGACAATTAAGAAGAAGGGTTCAAAGACAAGTATTTAGACCTATTTCCCGTTATTGTCCTCGTTCTGGTGGTTTTGTTTGGCCTGGTGACTATTTACGTTTAGAATTAGTAAAAGCACCTATATTAAACACAAAACCAATTTCTTCTGGAGGAATTCTCGAAAATATTGATCTTTCACAACAAGAAAATTCATCAAGAAAAATGAGAAAGAAAAAACGTAGAACTCTTCAAGAATGGCAAATTCAACCTAAAAAATATTTATTAGAAAAACATAACATCAAAGTCTTAAAAAAACGATTCAAAAAATCTCTTCAAAATACAAATTTTTAATACACATTTAAAAAAAATTTAAAAACTTATTTTATTTTTTTTTGTAAAAAAAAACTCAAAACTTTTTTATTTAAATAAAAAAGTTTTGAGTTTTTTTTTACAAAAAAAAATAAAATTCAATAAATATAGATTCTTTTGTATTTTTTTGGTAAAATAATAAAGTATTTTTCTTTTTTTTTAATAAATCTAAAAAAAAATATATAAATTTTTTTATTTGTTTTATTGTTGAAACAAAAATTTATTGAAAATGTGTCTTTTTTTTTATTCATGAAAAAAAGAATTCTTTAAAAAAAACAAAGATATAAAAAAAATTTTGATGGCGGCATAGCCAAGTGGTAAGGCAGAGGATTGCAAATCCTTTATTCCTCAGTTCGAATCTGAGTGCCGCCTTTATTAAAAGAAGTTGATTGAAGTAAAAAAAATATTTTTTAGAAAATTTGAAAAAATAAAAGGTTTCATACTTATTTTATGAGTTTTGAAAGAAACAGATTTTTATTTTTTTCTCAAAAAGATCAACCTTTTTTTTCTTTTTTTAATATTTATTGAATTTTTTGTTTTTTTGTTTCAATATAAAGAAAAAAAACATAAAGTTTATAAAAAAATATAAATTATTTTTATGTTTACTTATTGCCACAAGATGACAAAATCTTTTTATTTCTTACATGATCGCAAAAAAAATTTTTTTTAAAGTTTTGTATCAAAAAAAAGGAGGAGATTTTTTGTGGAAAAAATCAAAATTTTATGAAATGTTAAGTCCAAAAAGAACAAAATTTCGTCGTCCACATAGAGGAAATTTAAAAGGAAAAGCCTGTCGTGGAACAAAAATTGCTTTTGGAGAATATGGGCTTCAAGCACTTGAGCCTTGTTGGATTACTTCACGCCAAATTGAATCAGGACGACGCGTACTAACACGTTATGTTCGTCGAACTGGTAAATTATGGATTCGAATTTTTCCAGACAAACCAATTACAATGCGTCCTGCAGGTACACGTATGGGTTCAGGAAAAGGTTTTCCTGAATATTGGGTAGCTGTTGTACATCCAGGAAAAATTCTATATGAAATTCAAGGTGTTTCAGAACCTGTAGCAAAACAAGCATTAAAAACAGCAGCTTATAAAATGCCAATTAAAACAAAATTTGTAAAAGTAGAATAGAATACATAAAAAATCAACAAAAAAAACTTTTATAAAAAAATTTTTTTTTGTTGATTTTTTTATAGATTTATTCTTCTAAAATATTTATTTGATGAAAATAAAAAAAAATTTTTAAAAATATATGATTCAACCATTATCTTATTTAAATGTAGCAGATAACAGTGGCGCTCGAAAATTGATGTGTATTCGAGTATTAGGCGGTGGTCGTCAAACAGCAACAATCGGAGATGTTATTATTGCTGTTGTAAAAGATGCTTTACCAAATATGCCATTAAAAAAATCAGATGTTGTTCGTGCAGTTATTGTTCGTACTAGCAAAGGAGTTCGTCGTGAAAATGGAATGATGCTTTGCTTTGATGATAATGCCGCTGTTGTTATCAATAAAGAAGGAAATCCAAGAGGAACTCGTGTTTTTGGTCCAATTGCTCGTGAACTTCGTGATCGTAATTTTACAAAAATTGTTTCTCTAGCTCCTGAAGTTGTTTAATTTCTATTTTTCATAAACAACAAAGTTCACTTCATTCTGAAGTTTTTTCAAATTTAAAAAACTTTATACAAATTTTTTTTATGTTTCTTTTTTAACATCAATCTAAAAATTAGAAAAAAAGATAAAAAAAGTTTCTAAAAATTTTTCTAAAGACCAGCGTGTTTTAAAAACTTGCTTTGAAAGAATTTTATAAAAAAATTTTTAAAATTTTTTATAAATTCTTTTTTTTAAACTTGAAGAAGTCTCTTTTATTCATATATAAACTGTATCAAAATGATGACACAAAGATTAAAAAAACTTTATACAGAAAAAATTGTTCCAAAATTTTATAAAGACTTCCAATATAAAAATATTCATGAAGTTCCAGCTTTAAAAAAAATTGTAATTAATCGAGGAATTGGTGATGCTTCTCAAAATGCAAAAATTTTAGAAACTTTTTTAAAAGAGTTAAGCATTATTGCAGGTCAAAAAGGTGTAATTACTCGTTCAAAAAAATCAATTGCTGGATTTAAAATTCGTGATAAAATGCCAGTAGGTGTTTCTGTTACATTACGAGGTGATCGTATGTATGGATTTTTAGATCGTTTAATTCATTTAGCTTTACCACGTGTACGTGATTTCCAAGGCATTAATCCAAAAAGTTTTGATAAAAATGGAAATTACAGTCTTGGATTAGAAGAACAATTAATGTTCCCAGAAATTGAATATGATAAAATTGATCAAATTCGAGGAATGGATGTTTCGATTGTTACAACTGCAAAAAATCAAGAAGAAGGTTTTGCTTTGTTAAAGGAATTTGGTTTACCATTTCAATCATAATTTATGAGCAAAAAACAAATTTTTTAGAACTTTTTTTAAACTCTCACAAAAATTTTTGGGAAGTTTTAAAAAAGTTCAAACTCTACAAACGTTCAAAATTTTTTATATTTTTTAAAAATTTATAAATATTTTTATATTTTTTAAAAATTTATAAATATTTTTATAATTTTAAAAGTAACGTTAATTTTTTTTTGAAGAATTTTTAAAATTCTTAAAAATTGGAAAATAAAAAATTATAATTTTCATCATAAAACTTTTATGGTAAATGATACGATTAGTGATATGTTAACTCGCATTCGAAATGCGTGTATGGTAAAAAAATCAACAGTATTGATTCCATTTACAAAAATGAATCAAAAAATTGCTCAAATTTTAGAAAAAGAAGGTTTTATTCAAAGCTATTTTTTAGAAGAAGATTCAAAAATGTTTGTATTAAAATTTAAATATCGTTCAAAAAAAACAACAAACGGAAAAACAAAAGAATCTTGTATTACAAATTTAAAACGTATCAGTAAACCTGGTCTTCGTATTTATACAAATAGTCAAGATATTCCAAGAGTATTAGGTGGAGCAGGTATTTTAATCCTTTCAACATCTGTTGGAATTTTAACAGATCGTGAAGCACGAGCATTAGGAGTTGGAGGTGAAATTTTATGCTCAATTTGGTAAAACACTTTTTCAAAAGCTTCAAAAAAATTTTTTTGAAGCTTTTGAAATCTATACTTTTGTATATTTTAGTGCTCAAAAAAAAGTTTTTTAGAATTTTTTTTTATTTTAGGAATAAAAAATTAAAAAAGACAAGTATTTAAACTCTTTTGAATCTCATTTTTTTTTCAAAAAAAATTATTTTTCTATAAAAAATTTTTTATAAATTTTTCACCTTTTTTAATGAAAAAAAAAATAAAAAAAGCTATTTTATAATTTTTAAAAAAGAAAAACTGTTTTTAAAAACAGTTTTTCTTGAAAAAAAAAATTTTTTTTTTTATAATAACTTTTAGAAAAGTTCAATTTTTTTCAAAAAACTTTTATTCCTTTTTTTTCTATTTTTTAAAAACTTTTTTTTTTATAAAAAAAATTCATTTGTAACAAAAGCATTTGAACAACTAAACTCTTTTTGCTTTAGGAGTAAAGTTTACTTTTTTGTATTTTTAAATACATGGAAGAAAATAAAAAAAATTCAAAAATTGAAAGTTTTGAATAGATAAAATTTTGTTAAAAAATGACTTATTTTTTTTCTAGAATGATTTCTTTACAAAAAGCGTAGCTCAAAAAAAAATTCATTCTTTTTGTTTGAAAAATAGTTCATTTTTTCATAAAAACAATTAAAAATACTCTTTTTTATGACAATTAGTTCACCAGAACGCGAAGCTAAAAAAGTCAAAATTGCAGTAGATCGCAATCCTGTAGAAACAAGTTTTGAAAAATGGGCGGGCGCCCTGAAAAAAGGATAAGATATTTTTTACAATTTTTGTATTTATATAAAACTTTTTAAATTTTTTCATTTTCACTTATTAATATATTAAACTTATAATTAATAATTTTTTAATTCTATTCAAACAAAATTTTATATTTATAAACCAAAAATTTAAACACATTTTGGATTTATAATTTTCTGTTTTGAAGAACAAATATTAAAAAAAATTTTTTTGAAGTATTTGTTCTTTTTTTTTCATTTTTCTAAGACTGGTTTACCATTCAAAAAATTTTTTTTAATATATCTAGTTTTACCCTATTCTTCATTGCATTGGCTCTTCTTTAAGAAGGCAAAACCAATACCTTTAATTTTTTCAAAAAATGAATAAAAAATATTCTTTTGTTTTTTTAAAAAAAAATCAAAGATTCCAAAATTTCAATTTTGATAATTTAAACCAAATGAATCAATCCATAAAAATACAAGAAAAAACATTTTTCAAAGATTTTGAAAATAGAAATTTTAAAATCTTTGAAAAAATTAAAAAAAATTTTAAAACTTATGAATTTCAAAAATTTGGTCAAAAAAAAAACTTTTTTTATTGTTTTTTTAAAAAACAATCTTTTCATAACCAAAGTTTCATACTTTATATGTGCAAAAAATGCATAGAAAAACAAATTTTTTCTTTAAATAAAACTCTTCAAAATTTTCTTCTTATAATTTTAAACAATTTCAAATTTTTTAAAAATGCACAAAAGTTTTTTATTAAAGTTCAATTTTTTTCAAAAGTTTTTCAAAAAAAAGCATATACAATTTTACAAATCATAAACATTCAAAAACTTCAAAAAAAGTTTTTTGAAAAAAAAAATATTGAAACATTGTTTTTTTGTGAGTTTTTGAAAAATTCTAAAAACTTTTCAAAAATGTTTCAAGAACACTTTTTCTCAAACTCAATTTTTTTCACACCAAAATTCAAATTTTTCATCTTCTTTTTTTTTTTTGAAATTCAATTTTCTCTTTTTTATAATTTAAAAAATTATAAAAAAATTATAAAAAAAATTTTTTTACAAATTTCTTCAAAAAATTTTTCTATGATTGAATCTTTTGAAAAAAACTCAAAGCGTCATGCGTTTTTTCATGATCAAAATTCTATTTTGAAATCACAAAATAGAAAAAAAGAAAGCAAAAATTATAAAATAAAAGTTACAAAAAAACAAAAATTTTCAAAAAACATTTTATTTTTTGTTTTTTTGTGGGTTTTTGCTTTTGTTCATAAAAATCTATATTTATATAATTTGCCTTTAGAAAAACTTTCAAATTTTCAAATTGAAAAAACAAATCTTTTGAAAAAGAGAGAACAAGATGATTCCTCTCAAAAAAATTTGTTTTTGATAAAACAAAAAAACAAGCAAAAAACTTCTTTTTTCTATTTGAAAAAAGTTTATTTTCAAAGTTTTGATTCTAAAATAAAATATTCTAAAATATATGTTTTAAATTCTTTAACTGTATTCAAAAATAGTGTTCAATTTTTTGATTCTTTTTTCAATTTTATTTCTATGAATTCATCTGAATACTATAATCATTTTCAAATGATTTATCATCAATATTTAAAATTTCATTTTTTTAATGTTCAAATACAATTTCAAAAAAATCAGTTTTTGTTTGGAAATTTTGTCTCTTTTCAGAGATTTCAACACCATTTTTTTTGTTTTTCTGAAAAAAAGCTTTGTTTTTTTTCTGGCCTTGCTTTTCTTCATTTGATTCCTCAAAATTTCCAAAAACCATTTGGTTTTTTTACTGAACACAACCTTCAAATTTTTAAAGAAAAAAATTCTATCAAATTTTTTTCTTTTTTTTTTACCTTTGTACAAAGAGAAAAAAAAAGAGTGACAAATTTCACTTTTTTAAAAACAAGTGATTTTGAAAAAAGCTTTTTTCATCTGTGTCTATTTTTTGATGCAAAAAAACTAAAAAAAACTTTTTTGTCCACTTTTGTTTTTCTTTTCAAAAAACATTGCTTCACTATTCAAAAATTTTCTTTTATAAATTCAAATCTTGAAAATTCTTTAGAAAAACCTATTTTTCTTTTTTTCAAAAGATATTTTTATAATTTTTTTTTGTTCAATTCTACACTTTTATTTTTTTTTAAAAATCCCTATTCTTTGAAAAAAATCTTGACCCTTCTTAAAAATTTCTTATTTTTGAAAAATTTGTGGTGTTCAATTTTTTTAAAAAAATATCCAGAACAAAAAGAAATTTTTCAAAAAAAATTTTTTTGTTTTTTTCCCCAAGCTTTTTCTCAGAGAATTATTCAAACACAAAAAAAAAAAAAAAATATTTTTTATGCTCGAAATCTTTTTTGGCTAATTTCAAAAAAATTTCTTTTTTTTCCAACAAAAATTCAAAAGTTAAAGCTTTTTCATTTGTCTTCTTTTTTTTCAAACATTTTAATACTTCACAAAAAAAGTCTTTCACTTTTTTGGAATCAAACTTCCCAAACCAAAAATTTTTTTATTTTTGTTCATTTTGTGAATATAAAAGTTATGCCACTGCTTTCTGTTTTTCAAAGAAACCAAATAAAAACACCTTTTTTTTTGAACACAAAAAAATTATTTTTTGTATATAAAAAAAACTATATGCAAAAAAAAAACAAAAATCTTTTTTTTCAAAAAATGTTCAAAACAAATCTTTTTTTTGAACATAAAAAACAGCAACAACAGTTGCTTCACCAAAACAAATTTAAAAAAATTTTTTTTCAAAATACCTCTTTTCAAAAATTAAATATTGATTGTTTTTCAATTTCTTTATGCCAAAACCACAAAAAACAGCTTCAATATTTTTACAATTTTGAAAAAAAACCAACCTATGAAAATATACAAAATCATTTACATGAATGTAAACAAATTCTAAAAAAATCAATAGGACAAAAACAATTAAATTTTATGAAAAAACTTCATAAAAAAATTCGAAATTGGTCTCAAAAGTATAATACAACTTCAAGCCAAAAAATATTTGAATATTGTGATTCAACTCTTTTAAGATTTTTATGGAATTGGGCTCGAAAAACACATCCAAATAAAAGTAAAAATTGGATACAAAAAAAATATTTTATTTTCATCTATTCTCAGAAATGGTCTTTTGGGAAAAAAGCTGGAAAAATTTTTATTTGTTTACCTCTTCATTCACAAACAAAACTTCAAAAATAAAAAAATTTTTTGAAAGTACAAAAAAAGAAATAAAATTTTATGTAAAGTCATAGAAAAATCTATGTTTTTTTTCTTTTTTAGAAAAATAAAACTTCAATTATTTATAAAAGTGTTACAAAGTTCAAAAAATTTTTTTCGAACGATAAAAATTTATTTATTTTTGTGTTTTTTTATTTTTTATAAAAATATTTGAATTTTTTAAAAATTTTTTTTAAAATAAAAAAGAGCATACAAATTATTTAAATTTTTGCTACTAAAGTAGCTTTTTCATTTATTTATGGCAGGTAAACCAGTAGAACGTCCGTTTTCAGATATTTTAACAAGTATTCGTTATTGGGTTATTCACAGCATTACAATTCCAGCATTATTTATTGCTGGTTGGCTTTTTGTTAGTACAGGTTTAGCATATGACGTTTTTGGAAGTCCTCGTCCAAACGAATATTTCACAGAAGATCGTCAAGATGCTCCATTAATCACAGATCGTTTCAATGCATTAGACCAAGTTAAAAAATTATCTCAATAATATTTGAGACTTTGCATTCTAAAGGGGAAAGTTTTTGAACACCCTTTTCAAAAATATTGAATTTTCTTCATATGATTTTGTTTCATATAAAGAAAGTTCAATATTTTGTTTTTTTATTTTTTTTTAAAAAATTTTATTTTCTTTTTTAAAGAAAAATAAATACAAAAAAAAAGCAAATACAAAAGAAGCCATCACTCTCAAGAAAATTTATTTTTCTTCAAAAATTTTTTTCTATTTTATAAAAAAAAGACACAAAAACTATGAAAGTATTACTCAAAATTTCTTAAAAAAAAAAACAGGTTTTTTGCATTTTGTTTCAAAAAAACTTATTTTTTAATTTTTGTAAAAAAAACAAAAAAAAAAAATAATTTATCTTTTTTTTAAAGAATTATCTTTTTTTTGTCAACTCAATCCCCTCTAAAACGAGGAACAACTTTTGTTTAAAAGAGAGCCTTTGTTTCTCATTTTTTAATTAAACTTATTTTGGTTATTTTTTTGTTCTATTTTTGGTAAAAAAACAAAAAAACTGAAAATGAAGACGCATAAAAAAACCAAATTTTTTTTAAAATAGTTAAAAACACAAAAAAATAGAAGACAAAAAAAAAGATAAAATTTTTATTTATTTTAAAATATGCAAACTGAAAAAAAAGAAATTTTAGCAACTGCAGTTGGGCGACGCAAAGAAGCAGTCGCGCAAGTCCAACTTATTCGTGGTACTGGAGAATTTATTATTAATAATAAATCAGCAAATGTTTATTTAAATAATAATTCATGCTCTTTATTAGCATTAAAAGCTCCTTTTAATGTTTTACAAAATTTAGAAATTTTAACAGAGTCTAATCAAATTGACACAATTGTTAAAGTTCAAGGTGGTGGTTTAATTGGACAAGCAGAAGCAATTAAATTAGGTGTTGCTCGAGCATTATGTCAAATTGATGAATCATCAGGTTCAGAAACAAAAGGTTTAATTCGTAAATCTTTTAAAGATCAAGGGTATTTAACTATTGATGCTCGTGTGAAAGAACGTAGAAAATATGGTTTAAAAAAAGCTCGAAAAGCTTCACAATATCACAAACGTTAAAGTTTTTATATTTTGTTTTTTCTTTTCTTGTTTAAAAAAAAAATTCAAAAAATAAGAAAGGAAAAAACAAAGTAAAAGCAAATTTTTTACAAGTTTGCGATAGAATAAATTTTTTTTCTATTTGCAAAAAAAACAAAATTTTTTTTAGAAATGAAAAAGTTTTGTAACAAAGCAAAAAAAACCAAAACTTGTTTTTTTTGCAAAAAAATAAAAATTTAAAAATTTATTCTCTCTAAACTTTCAAAATTTACTTTTTTTGAAATAATTTTTTTTTAAAAAAGGTAAATATGTTCTTCTTTTCATTTTTCGAAAGAAAAAAGTTTCCTTATTCACTTTTTTAAATTTATTTTACAAAAACAAAATACTTTTAAAAAAAGAAAATAAAAAAAGTTCCACACACCTGTTTATAATAAAAAATAAAGAAAAAAATAATCAAAAAATGTAAGATGATTTGAAAGTTTTATAGAAACAGTTTGAAAAAAAGTGACAGAATTTTTCATGATTCACAAAAACTTAAAACAAAAAAACTATGGTGAAAGTTTAAAAAAATATTTTTCTCTTAAAATTTATGAATCAAGAAAATTTTATTCGTCGTTACTTTATTATTGGTGAAAGAAGATTTAGTAATTATTGGTGGGCAACTGTTATTCTTATTGGGTCTTTTGGTTTTTTATTAACTGGAATTTCCAGTTACATGAGCACATCTTTGAATTCAACTCCTTTATCTTCAAATGTTGAAAGTCAAATGCAACTTCCTTTTTTCCTTTCAATCTTAAAAAATGCAAATTCAACTGGTCCAATCAATTTTTTTCCACAAGGTTTATTGATGTGTTTTTATGGAAGCTTAGGATTTTTATTAAGTATTTATTGGTGGTGCTTAATTTTTTGGAACGTTGGAGGTGGTTTTAATGAATTTAACAAAAAAGAAAACTTTATTCGAATTTTTCGTTGGGGTTACCCAGGAAAAAATAGAAAAATTGATCTTTATTATACACTTAAAGATGTTGAATCGATTCGTGTTGAAATTCAACAAGGATTAGATTCACAACGAACAATTTTTTTAAAATTAAAAGGAAATCGTGAAATTCCAATTACTGGAATTGGACAACCTTTAACACTTCAAGAAATCGAAAAACAAGCTTCTGAATTAGCAAACTTTTTACAAGTTTCTCTTGAAGGACTTTAATTCAAAAAGATATTTTTTTAATTTTTTATTGAAACAACATTTTAAAAAAATTTAAAAACTAAAAAACTAAAAAATGAAGATGAGTTAAATAGGACTTTATTTTTGTTTTTCTTGCATCAGTTTTTTCAAAGCTCTGTCATTTTTTTTATAGAAAAAAATTTTTTCTTCTTTTTTCAAAAAAAAAATTTTTTTTTTACTTTTGTTTTGATTCTTTTTTGAATATAAAAAAGAAGAAAAAATACAAAGGAAAAATGAGCAAATTCAAAAAAAAACAGATAAAAGCAACAAAAAAAGTTTTCTATTTATGAAGAAATTTTTTCAAAAAAAATAGAGTATGCCTCGTTCTCAACGAAATGATAACTTTATTGATAAAACATTTACAGTAATTGCTGATATTTTATTAAAAGTATTGCCAACTTCTCAACGTGAAAAACAAGCTTTTACATATTATAGAGATGGTATGTCTGCACAAGCAGAAGGAGAATATGCAGAAGCACTTCAAAACTATTATGAAGCTATGCGTTTAGAAGTTGATGCCTATGACCGTAGTTATATCTTATATAATATTGGATTAATTCATACAAGTAATGGGGAACATGGTCGAGCATTGGAATATTATTATCAAGCTCTGGAAAGAAATCCTTCTTTACCAAGTGCTTTAAACAATATTGCTGTCATCTATCACTATAGAGGTGAACAAGCAATTGAAAATGGGCAGTCTGAAATTTCTCAAATTTTATTTGAAAAAGCAGCAGACTATTGGAAAGAAGCAATTCGTTTAGCTCCAACAAATTATATTGAAGCACAAAACTGGTTAAAAATGACTGGTCGTAATACTGGTTTATAAGAAATTTTCAAAAAAAAAACGGTTGTAGTGATATGTTTGAAAAGAACAAAATTTTTTTTATGAAATTAGCAGTTTATGGAAAAGGTGGAATTGGAAAATCAACAACAAGTTGTAATATTTCAATTGCATTAGCAAAACGTGGGAAAAAAGTTCTCCAAATTGGATGTGATCCAAAAAGTGATAGTACTTTTACTTTAACTGGATTTTTAATTCCAACAATTATTGATACTCTTCAAGCCAAAGATTATCATTATGAAGATGTTTGGCCTGAAGATGTAATTTATCAAGGTTATTCTGGCGTTGATTGTGTTGAAGCTGGAGGGCCTCCGGCAGGTGCAGGATGTGGAGGTTATGTTGTTGGTGAAACAGTAAAACTTTTAAAAGAATTCAATGCATTTTATGAATATGATGTTATTTTATTTGATGTTTTAGGTGATGTTGTTTGTGGAGGCTTTGCAGCGCCTTTAAATTATGCTGATTATTGTATTATTGTTACTGATAACGGTTTTGATGCTTTGTTTGCTGCAAATCGAATTACTGCATCAGTTCGTGAAAAAGCACGTACACATCCTTTACGTTTAGCAGGGTTGATTGGAAATAGAACAAAAAAAAGAGATTTAATTGAAAAATACGTTGAAACTTGTCCAATGCCAATTTTAGAAGTTTTACCTTTAATTGAAGATATTCGCGTTTCACGCGTAAAAGGAAAAACATTATTTGAAATGACAGAATCAGAGCCAACGCTTCAATTTGTTTGTGATTTTTACTTAAATATTGCTGATCAACTTTTAACTCAACCAGAAGGAGTTATTCCTCGAGAATTAGGTGATCGTGAACTTTTTAATTTACTTTCAAATTTCTATCTAAATTCTTCAAATCCAACAAATACAACTCCAAAAAATGAAGCAAATCTTTTTGATCTTGTTTAAAAATAAAAAACCTTTCATGTTTTTTGTTTTTTATTTTTAAACAATCTGTAAATTTTCAAAGAGAGACTTCCTTTTTTTCTTCTTTTTTCTATTTGTAAAGAAAGAAAAAAAAAGAAAAAAAGGAAGTCTCTACAAAATCAAAAGTTTTGAGCGACATATGTTTTTAAGTTTATTTTTTTTTTATTTTTTTTTAACTTTTTTTTGAAAAATAAAAAAATTAAAAAAGAAAAAATTTAGAACAAAAAAAGTAAAAATGTTCCAAATCGTGCACACAAAAAATTGCACAAAATAATTTTAAAAATTAATTTTATGAAAGTTCGTTCTTCAGTTAAAAAAATTTGTACAAAATGTCGTTTAATTCGTCGAAAAGGTACAGTAATGGTTATTTGTACAAATCCTAAACATAAACAACGTCAAGGATAATTTGTTTTAATAAAAGAAGTTTTTTTTTGAATTCTTCTTCTATTAAAATAAAAAAAAAGAACAGTGCAAAATCTTTTTTTCACCAAAAATTTTTTTTCTTTTTTGTTTATGGTATGATTCTATTTTAGAGAAGAAAAAATTTATACAAAACAAAAAAAACATAGAATTTTAAAGAGAGACCTAAAGGTAGATTTTCACAAATTCATTTTTTTATATTCTTTTCTGTACAAAAAAGCAGAAAAGTTTTTTTTGAAAAAAATGGAGAAAGATAAAAGTTATTAACTTTTTTTGAACAACTCTTTATGAATTTTTTTACTCATAAAAAGAACGCTGTTGGTTCGTTCTTAACAATTTTTTCATTTATTGTAGGTTTAGGATTCTATACTCTAACACCTGGTGCTGAAGCTTACCCTATTTTTGCTCAACAAAACTATGAAAATCCTCGTGAAGCAAATGGCCGTATTGTTTGTGCAAACTGCCACTTAGCACAAAAACCTGTTGAATTAGAAGTTCCTCAAGCCGTTTTACCAGATACAGTATTTGAAGCTGTTGTTAAAATTCCTTATGATCAACAAGTTCAACAAGTTTTAGGAAATGGTAAAAAAGGTGATTTAAATGTTGGTATGGTTTTAATTTTACCAGATGGTTTTGAATTAGCTCCTACTGATCGTGTCCCAGAAGAAATGAAAAAGAAAGTTGGTAAATTATTTTACCAACCATACAGTTCAGACAAAAAAAATATTTTAGTTGTTGGTCCAGTACCTGGTAAAAAATACAGTGAAATGGTTATTCCTATTCTTTCTCCAGATCCAGCAACAAATAAAGATGTGTCTTTCTTAAAATATCCTCTTTATTTTGGTGGAAACCGTGGTCGTGGACAAGTTTATCCAGATGGTTCAAAATCAAATAACACAGTTTATAATTCAGCTGTTACTGGTAAAATTTCAAACATTGCTCCTTTTGACAAAAAAGGTGGTGTTGAAATTACAATTGAAACAGCAAATGGTGATTCTGTTGTTGAAAAAATTCCAGCAGGACCTCTAGTAATTGTTTCTGTAGGACAAGCGGTTCAACCAGATCAACCATTAACAAATAATCCAAACGTTGGTGGATTTGGGCAAAAAGATGTTGAAATTGTTTTACAAAATCCAGCTCGTATTCAAGGTTTATTAGTTTTCTTTGCAACTGTTTTAGCTGCTCAAGTATTATTAGTTCTTAAGAAAAAACAATTTGAAAAAGTTCAATTAGCTGAAATGAATTTCTAAAGAAAAATTTTTTTCCAAAGATTCAAAAAATTGGTGTATAAAGCTCTTTTTTTCAAAAAAAAGCAGGGGGCTTTATACACCAAACAACTAATATAGAAAAACAAAAAAACAAAATTTTTAGAGCAAACAAATTAAAAAAAAAAAAAAAATTGCTCTGTTGCAATTTTTTTTTTTTTGTTTTTATTTAGAACACATAAAAAAATTTTTTAGAATTTATCAAATGGAAGAAGAAAAATTTTCTTTGTTTTTAAAATTTAAACATTTCTCTTTTTTCTTTTTTTTATATGTTTTGTTTTTTTTATGAAAGAAACCAAAACATATAATATGGAAAAAATTTTTTTTATTAGTCAAAAATGAAAACACTCAAAAGTTTTTTCATTTGAACTAAAAAAAATTCTATTTATATGTCAGTTACAAAAAAACCAGATTTAACAGATCCAGTATTAAAACAAAAGCTTGCAAAAGGTATGGGCCACAATTACTATGGAGAACCTGCTTGGCCAAATGATTTATTATACATTTTCCCTGTTGTTATTTTAGGTACTTTTGCTATTGTTATTGGATTATCTGTTTTAGATCCTGCAGCTATTGGAGAACCAGCAAATCCATTTGCAACTCCATTAGAAATTTTACCAGAGTGGTATTTTTATCCTGTTTTCCAACTATTACGTACTGTACCAAACAAATTACTTGGCGTGGGGTTAATGGGCGCAGTGCCGTTATTTTTAGCTGTTGTTCCCTTCATTGAAAACATTAACAAATTCCAAAACCCCTTCCGTCGCCCTATTGCTTCTGCACTTTTCTTAGTTGGAACTTTAGTTGCTGTTTGGTTAGGTATTGGTGCTACATTACCTATTGAAATCAGCTTAACTTTTGGTTTATTTTAATTCTAAAATTTACTCCTAAAAGTTTTCTTTATAATTTTTTTTAAGAAAACTTTTAGGAGTAAATTTTAAATTTTTTAAAAACCAAAAGAAAAACTTTAAAAATGAAAAAAATGAGTGTTGTTATTTGTTTTTCACCAAACAAAAAAATAGAAATTTTCAAAAAAGAAAAGTATAATATTTGTAGAATAGATTTTTTAAAAAGAGTTGTTGTTTAAAGTTTTTTTTATGGGCTCGTCGTCTAATGGACTCAGGACAGAAATCTTCTAAATTTCCAATGTAGGTTCGATTCCTACCGAGCTCACATTTTTTTCAAAAACCACCTATTCCAAAATTCTTTTATCTTTTTTTTTCAAAAAAAAGATAAAAAAGAAGGAAATACAAAGTATAAAAATTTTGAATAAATTATTTCTCTCTTTTTTTTTAAGTTAAAGACATTCAAAAATTTTAAAAAAGAAAAAGTTTTTTGTTTTTTTTTTTAATATTAAAAAAATTCAAAAAACTTGTTTTTGTTAAAAAAAATTATGTATAATAGAAACTATGAAGCCTGCTTAGCTCAGTTGGCCAGAGCATCCGTTTCATACGCGGAAAGTCACTAGTTCGAATCTAGTAGCAGGCATATTCTTATAATTATCAGTCAAGTTTCTAAAACTTTTTTTCTTTTCTTTTTTTGTAATAAAATATTCTTTTTTACAAACAAAAAAGCAAGAAAATTTTAAAAAATCTTTCTTTTTTTATCTCAAAAAGGTTCATAAGGAGAAGTATAGTTTTCATTTTTTTATACAAAAAAAAAAAAACTGTTGATTAAAAAAAAATTTTTTTTTAAGCAAAAATTCTTGTTGTTTTAGATCTTTATAGTTAAAGGTAAATTTAGAAAAAACAATGAACAAAAAAATACAAGATTTTTTTTTAAGTTGTAAAGAATGTATTTTAGAAAACCCTCGAAATTTTTATGGTTCTTTTTCTTTAGGTCCATTTAAAAATAGTCAAAGTTTAACTGTTGCAAATGCATTAAGACGTACTCTTTTAGCAGAAATTTCTGGTATTGCAATTACACATTTAGAAATTGAAGGAGTCACTCATGAATATTCAACTTTAGTAGGAGTAAGAGAATCAGTCTTAGATCTTTTATTAAATTTTAAAGGAATTGTTATAAAAACAACTTCACCAATTGCAAAACCACTTTTTGGTTATTTACAAGTGCGTGGTCCTGGAATTGTACGTGCATATGATTTAAAATTTCCACCAAGCATTCAATGTGTTGATCCAGATCAATATATTGCAACTCTCAATGAAAATGGAAAACTTCTTTTAAAATTTAGAATTTCTGATTTTAAAAATGCACAACAAAATGTAAATTTAGAAGATTCAAAAACATTTTTAAACAGTTATAATTTTGGAAATTTTGAAAATTCTTCATTTCGAAATTTTGAAAATTCAAAAAAAACAAAATTTATTCAGTTAAAAGTTGATATACTTTCTCCTTTTTCTTTTTCCAATAGACACAAAAAAATTGGATCAAGCCAAGGACAAAAATTCAACGTGCACCCCCAAAATTCTTTTAGAATTGAAAAAAATAGACAAGACTTTAACCAAAATAAAAATAAAAGTTTTGATTCTCAAAACAGAAAAACAAATTCTTTATGGGTTGATCCATTATTTAATCCAATTTTAAAAGTAAATTATGTAATTGAAACTATAGAACCTATGCAAAAAAATATTCCAAATGAAATTGTCTTTATTGAATTATGGACAAATGGAAGTATTCACCCTCGAAAAGCTTTTTATAGTTCTTTATTATACTTAAAAACAATGTTTGACAAATTAGATTGCATGAGACTTTTAAATTATAAATTTAGCAATGCAATTCTTGAATCTGAAAAAACAAGTACAAAATTTCTTAAAACGTTTGAATATGATTATATTTTTTATAATTCTTTAGAAGATAAAACAACTGAAAGTTTTGTTCCCCAAAAATTTTTTTTGCCAGAAGAAATTGAAGATGTTCAAAAAGATTATTTCTTTGATTTAAAAAAGAATTATAATAATACTTGGAATGACTTACCTCTTACAAAATTAAATCTTCCTTATCGTATCACAAAAGTTTTAGAAAAAAACAATTTTTTTGTGGTTGGTGATCTTTTAAAAATGAGTCCACACGAATTCAAAAAATACAGTGGAATTGGAAATTATTCTTTCTTCATTCTTCAAAAACGTTTTGAAAAACTCGGATTAAAGTTTGGAAGTACAAATGAAAAAAATACATAATATTGTTAATAAATGTTTTAAAAAAATAACTGTATTTTTTTAGATTTTTTTTGCTTTTTTTTTGTTTATTTTTTCCAAAGTTCAAACTTTTTTGTTTGTTTTTTTAAAACTTTTTTAGTGGAGTTTTTTAGAAATAAAAAAACTTTTGCTTTGGAAAAAACAAACAAAAAAAAGACAAAGCAAAAAAAATTTTTATTTTTTTATTCACTTTTATTCATTTTTGGTTTTTTTATTTAAAAAAGTATAATTTTTTGAAAAAAAAAACAGTTACAAAGATAGAAAAATTTATCAAAATTAAGTATTTTGATAGATTTTTTGAATTTTTTTGAATTGAAAAAAAATTTAGAAAAGAATTTTAATGTTGAATTTAAAAATGCTTTTCTGTAAAATAAAAAAAAATATTTGCGGGTATAGTTCAGTTGGTAGAACACCTCCTTGCCAAGGAGGATGTCGCGCGTTCGAGTCGCGTTACCCGCTTTTATAACAAATTTTCTATAAAAAATAAAAAAAACTTTTTTTAATTTTTATATTTGCAAACAAAAATTTTTGAATAGAAATTTATTTTCAAAAAACTTTTGTTTTTTTATTTTTTTTTTATGCAAAAAGTTCTTTCAACAATAGTTGACAAATTTCATAAAAAATGTGATAATAGTAAAAATGTCTAAAAAATCAATTTTTTAAAAAAAACTTTTGCGCCAACTCCTCACTTTTATTATTTATTTTAGAAAAGATAAATAATTTAGAAACGCTCTTAGTTCAGTTGGTAGAACGCAGGTTTCCAAAACCTGATGTCGTGGGTTCAAGTCCTACAGGGCGTGAAAAAATTTATAAAATGTAAAAAATCAAAAAAAATGGAACTTTGGATTTTTTGTTGTTCACTGTTTTGAACACTTTTCTCTTTTGAAGTTTTTATTTTCTATAAAAAAAAAATAAAAACTTCAAATCTATTGACAATTTCTTTTAGAATTGATATATATATATTCAAAAATAAATGAAAATACTTTTATAGTATTTTTTTACAGAAACTGGCCCCCATCGTCTAGAGGCCTAGGACACCTCCCTTTCACGGAGAAAACGGGGATTCGAATTCCCCTGGGGGTAAAAACTTGGTTTTAATGAAAAAAGTAAAAAAAAATTTTTTTTATGAACGTCAATAATTGAAAAATTCTTCAAATGAAAAGAAATAGTATTTTCGTGTAAAGCAGAATTAAACCTTTCCTTATGTATTTTGCAAAAATGTTTTTGTTTTTTTGAAACAAATTTTTTTTGTGTTTGTTTAAATTTTTTTATTTCTACAATATGTAAAATTTAACAAAAAAAAATGGAAAGTTTTTCAGCATATTTAAAACTTAAAAGAAAGTTCAATGCATGAATAATTCTAGATACAAAAACAGGTCTATAGCTCATAGTAAAGTTTGCTTATTTGATTACATACAACAAAAATGTAGAGCAGTTTTTTTTTGAAATACAAATTGCAAAGCAATGTTTTTTTTTATAATTTCTCTTGTAAAATAGTAGGATTTAAAAATGAAAAGGCTAAAAAAAGTAAATAAAGAACTTTTACAAAAAATTTTTAAAAATGTTTCTTTTTTTACAATTCTAAAATAAATAAAGATATTGTAAAAAAAATGATAAAATAATTTTTGAAAAAGACAAAAAAATTTATTTTTTTAGAGTATGGGCTAAAAAAAATTTTAAAAAGATAAAAAATTTTAAAAGTTTAGAATTTAAGTCTACTGAAATTTATAATTCTATAAATATATATATATATGTTTTTATTTAAAAAAAAGAACAAAAAAAATTTACTGCAGCAAACTCTAAATTTCAAAAATTTAGACAAACTCTAAAACTTATTAAGAATGGAACAGTTTTTTATTTTGTTGAAATTTTTGAAAGTTTTGAAGGATTCAAAAACATTTATAATTTTTTGATTTAGAATTCAAAAATTTTTTTTTCCGTAATTTTTAATATTTTGAACATAAATTCAAAAGTTTTTGCAAAAAAAATAGAAAAGTTTTATAAAAAACAAAAATTATTTTATAAAAATTATAAAAAATTTTTTCTTGTTTTTATGAAAAAATAAGTTTAAAATTGTTCAAAAAAATTTAAATATAAACAAGTACGTAGTCCTTGAGTTTTTTCATTCAAAAAAAAAGAGTTGAAAGTTTTATTTTTTGAACACTGTGTTGTTTTTTTTTGTGAAAAATAAAGAAGCATTTGCTTTTTTTTGAAATTTCAGTTTTTTAAAAAGTTTTTTTTTTAAGCAAATTTAAAAAAATTGTATCATAAATAAAAAAACAAAAATAAAAATTTTCATGGAATCACTTTTTAAATTTTTTATGCAAAGTTCGCTTTGCAATTATTTGAGCAAATTAGGATAAAAAAAAACTATGGCAACAAAGTTGTTTCCTAAATTTAGCCAAGGTTTAGCACAAGATCCAACAACTCGTCGTATTTGGTTTGGTCTTGCTGTTGCTCATGACTTCGAAAGTCATGATGGTATGACAGAAGAAAATCTTTACCAAAAGATTTTTGCGTCTCATTTTGGACAATTAGCTATTATTTTTCTATGGACATCTGGAAACTTATTCCATGTAGCATGGCAAGGAAATTTTGAACAATGGGGAGCAGATCCAATTCATGTTCGACCAATTGCTCATGCTATTTGGGATCCACATTTTGGTCAACCAGCGGTTGAAGCATTTACGCGAGGTGGAGCTTCAGGTCCAGTAAATATTTCAACATCAGGACTTTACCAATGGTGGTACACTATTGGTATGAGAACAAACCAAGATTTATACGTTGGTTCTGTCTTCTTAGCTTTCGTTTCTGCAATCTTTTTATTTGCTGGTTGGTTACATTTACAACCAAGTTTCCAACCATCTTTATCTTGGTTTAAAGATGCTGAATCTCGTTTAAACCACCACTTATCTGGTTTATTTGGGGTTAGTTCTTTAGCTTGGACAGGTCACTTAGTTCACGTAGCTATTCCTGAATCTCGTGGAAAACATGTAGGTTGGGATAACTTCTTAACACAATTACCTCACCCACAAGGTTTAACTCCATTCTGGACTGGAAATTGGGCTGCATATGCTCAAAATCCTGATTCAGCAAGTCATATCTTTGGAACTTCAAATGGTTCAGGTGAAGCTATTTTAACATTCTTAGGGGGCTTCCATCCTCAAACTCAAAGTCTTTGGTTAACAGATATGGCTCACCACCACTTAGCAATTGCTGTTATTTTCATTGTAGCTGGTCACATGTACCGTACAAACTTTGGAATTGGACACAGAATGTCTGCTATTTTAGATGCTCATGTTGCACCAAGTGGCCGTTTAGGTGCTGGTCACACAGGTTTATTTGAAACAGTAAACAATTCATTACATTTCCAATTAGGTTTAGCATTAGCTTCTGTTGGGACAATTTGTTCTTTAGTAGCACAACACATGTATTCTTTACCGCCATACGCATTTTTAGCAAATGATTTTACTACACAAGCTGCTTTATATACACATCACCAATATATTGCTGGATTTATTATGTGTGGTGCTTTTGCTCACGGTGCTATTTTCTGGATTCGTGATTATGATCCTGAACAAAATAAAGGAAATGTTCTTGCACGTATGTTAGATCATAAAGAAGCTATTATTTCACACTTAAGTTGGGTTTCTTTATTCTTAGGATTCCATACTTTAGGTCTTTATGTTCACAATGATGTAATGTTAGCTTTTGGAACTCCAGAAAAACAAATTCTAATTGAACCAGTTTTTGCACAATGGATTCAAGCAGCTCACGGAAAAGCTTTCTATGGCTTTGATTTATTATTATCATCTTCTTCAAGTTCTGCTTCATCTGCAAGTCAAACATTGTGGCTTCCAGGTTGGTTAGATGCTATTAACAATAATCAAAACTCTTTATTCTTAACAATTGGCCCTGGTGACTTCTTAGTTCACCATGCTATTGCTTTAGGTTTACACACAACAACATTAATTCTTGTGAAAGGTGCTTTAGATGCACGTGGATCAAAATTAATGCCTGATAAAAAAGATTTTGGTTACAGTTTCCCTTGTGATGGACCAGGTCGTGGAGGAACTTGTGATATTTCTGCGTACGATGCTTTCTATTTAGCTGTTTTCTGGATGCTTAACACTATTGGATGGGTAACTTTTTATTGGCACTGGAAACATTTAACTTTATGGCAAGGAAATGTATCTCAATTTGATGAATCTTCAACATATTTAATGGGTTGGTTACGTGATTACTTATGGTTAAACTCATCACAATTAATCAATGGATATAATCCATTTGGTATGAACAGTTTATCGGTTTGGGCGTGGATGTTCCTGGCTGGGCATTTAGTATATGCTACTGGTTTCATGTTCTTAATTTCTTGGCGTGGTTACTGGCAAGAATTAATTGAAACATTAGTTTGGGCACATGAAAAAACTCCTCTTGCAAATTTAGTTTATTGGAAAGACAAACCAGTTGCATTATCAATTGTACAAGCTCGTCTTGTAGGTTTAGCTCACTTCTCAGTTGGTTATGTATTTACATATGCAGCTTTTGTTATTGCTTCTACATCAGGAAAATTTGGATAAAATCTCCATATTTTTCACTTTTTTTAGAAAAGTTGTATTTTATTGAATAAATGTAAATTTTATAAAATAAAAATACAACTTTTCTACACTTTTTTTGAATTTTTTTGTGTTTTGTGATTCTCAAATACCTATAATTCTAAAAAGTTTTTTATTTTCAAAAAAAAATATAGAAGAGGTTGTTTTTTTGAACAAAACAAAAAAAATGAGAGCAATTGGCAAAAAGCATAAAACAAAACTCTTAAAAAAATTTTTTGATTTTTTCTATACTTTTTGATAAATATTAAAAAAAAAGAAAAAACTCAAAAAAACAATATAGTAAATAGAAAAAATTTTGTTTTGTAAAAATTTTTACAAAATTATAAATAAAAAAATGATAAAAACTTTAAAAAAAAAAAGTGTTTTTCAACTCTTTTAAAGAAAAAATAAAATTTTTCGAAAAAAAATTTACAATTCTAAAAAAGATATAGATAAAAATATACTTTTTTAAAAAATAGAAAATAACTTGGGGAAATTTTAAAACAGTTTAAAAATAAAAACTGAAAGGAAAAAATTTGTGTTTTATGAAAAAACTAATTGTCAAAATTTCAAAAAATTTGATAAATAAAAACTTTTAAATTTAAAAACTTTCAGAAAAATTTTTTTATTTTGAATCTATGAATATTTTAGAGATTGAAAATTTTTTTGGAAATTCCTCTTTCTTTTTATTATTTTTTTCCATGATTTCTTATTGGGTGATCGTTGCATTTGATTTAAAAACGCTAAATTTTGGACGTTTTCTAATGATTGGTGCAAATTTTTGTCTTTTAAGTTTATTAATTTTACGTTGGAAAGAATCAGGTCATTTTCCCCTAAGTAATTTATATGAATCATTAATGTTTTTATCATGGAGTTTATCAACCTTTCATTTCATTTTAGAAAATATTGAATCAAATAGAGAAAAGAATTTTGAGATTGAAAATTTTTCTTTTTTTGATTTCAGTAACAAAAATAAAGAACAAAAAAATTTAAATACAAATAGAATCAAACAACCTTTTTTAGGATCGTTAACTTCTCCAGCAGCGCTTTTTACAAATGCTTTTGCAACATTTAGTTTACCAAGTGAAATGCAACATTCTTCTGCATTAGTACCTGCATTACAATCAAATTGGTTAATGATGCACGTAACTGTTATGATTTTAAGTTATTCTGCTTTAATTTGTGGCTCACTTCTTTCAATTGCATTTTTAATTTTTACAAAAAATTTAGATTTTGATTTTCATGAAAATGAATCAGCTTTAAAAGCTCCTTCTGCTGAAAAATTTGTATCAGTTTTTCCAGATTCAGAAAAAACTGAATTTTTTGCCTCGGCTTCAGGTTTAACAGAGCCAATGAAAGTGACACCATCTTTTTTGAATAAGAGTTCTCAGCTCCATTCAACAACTAAACTTTCTTCTGAAAATGATTTTACAAAAACAAATCCATTAAAAACAAAATTTGCAGAAACGTTAGATAACTTAAGTTATCGTATTTTAGGAATTGGTTTTCCATTTTTAACAATTGGAATCTTATCAGGTGCAGTTTGGGCAAATGAAGCTTGGGGGTCATATTGGAGTTGGGATCCAAAAGAAACTTGGGCTTTAGCAACTTGGTTTGTTTTTGCAATTTATTTACATACACGTTTAACAAAAGGTTGGCGTGGAAAAAAACCAGCTTTCATTGCTTCTTTCGGTTTTATTGTTGTTTGGATTTGTTTTCTTGGTGTAAATTTACTTGGAGAAGGTTTACACAGTTATGGTTTTTTTAACTAAAAAACTTTATTTTTTTTTAGTGTTTTTAGATACAATAAAAAAGAAGGTTTTTTTGAATTGTTCAAAATTTTAAAATAAAAACAAACATACACAGTTTTGTTTTTTTAAAGAATTTTAAAGAATATATTTGTTTTCCAAAAAGGTTCTTTTTAAAAGAAATTTATAAAAAATACTGAAAGAAAAAATTTTTATATTTTATTTTTTTGGGTATGCATCAATAATTGTTGGTTAAACCAAGTGCATAAATAAAAAAGGCAAAAAACATTAATATGCTTACTTTTTACCTTTTTTTTATTGTTCTTCTTTCTCAAAGTTCAAAACAAAATAAAGACAAATAAAAAAAGTAAAGCTTTGTCCTTTTTGACAAGTTTTTTGCAAAATAAAAAAACACTCTTTTTTTAAACAACAAACTTTTTTATAAATAAAAACATAAGAGGTCTAGAATATTTTAAATTTTTTTTTTATGAAAAATGTTTTAAATTATAAATAAAATTTTTTTTATTATTTTGTGGTTTTTCTATTCTTGTTTGTTTCTAAAAAAAAACTTTTACTTGTTTTTTGTAAATTTTTTGAAAAAAAGAGTAAAATTTATGTTTCAACATAAAGAAAAAAGTTCAAAAAAATGAAAAAATGAAATATAAAAATTCTTTAAGCCTCTTCTTGAAATTTGACTCTTGCAAAGCAAGAATAATTTTAATTTTATGACATCAGTTCTTCAAATTGCATTATTAGCATTAATTGCTGTTTCTTTTGCTTTAGTTGTTGGTGTACCTGTAGTTTTTGCTACACCAAACGGATGGTCAGAAAACAAAGGTATTGTTTTTTCTGGCTTAAGCTTATGGTTTCTTTTAGTTTTTGCAGTTGGTATTTTTAATTCATTTGTTATTTAATAAAAAACAATAAAGAAGTATTTCATAAAAAATAGAATACTTCTTTATTGTTTTATTTTCAACAGTTCACAGAAAAAACAGTTTTGTTCAACAAAACACGTCCAGTTTAACTTTTGGATTTTTCTTGAACTTTCTTGAAAAAATAGAAAAAATAGAATTTTTTCACTCCAAAAGAAAAAATTTATCTTTTTGATTTTCAAGGTTCACTCAAAATTTTATAAAAAGAACAAAAACAAAAATATTGAATAATTTTTTTCCAGAAAAAACTGAAAAAAAAATTTTATATTAAGACAATTAAATGTTTTAAAAATAAAAAAAACAAAAATTTTTTGTTTTTTAAATACAAGAGAATTTATAAATTTTTTTCCAATAAGGTTCAGTAATTACTGATTTTTTTTGAACAAAATTTGCAATCTTCCTTTATTTACTCTGTTTGAGTAAATAAAAGAAAAATAGCAAAATCATTGTTTCAACATTTTTAAAAAAGAACAATAAATTTTTTTATTCTTTTGTAATAAGAAAAAATAAAAAAAGTTTTCTTCACAAAAAAGTTTTTTTATTTTGGTTTATTTTGTTCTTTACATTTATTTTTGCATTTTAATTTCTTTTTGTGTCAAAAATTTTTTAGAAAATTTTGGTAAAAAAAACAAACAAAAAGAAAAAAGTTTTGTTTTCTATAAATTATTTTTTGAATAATTTTATTAACAGAAAGACAGAACCTTTCAACAAAACAAACTTATTCTTTGAAAAAAAGGTTTACTAGAAAACAAAAAACAAAAAATTTTTCTCATAAAAAATTTATGGAAGTTAATATCTTTGGATTAACAGCAACAGCATTATTTATTATTATTCCGACTTCGTTTCTTCTTATCTTATATGTAAAAACAGCTTCAAATCAATCTGTTTAATTCTCGTTTTTAAAATTTGTTCCATTCTTTTGAACTGTTTTTTTCAAATGAGAAAAATTGAAAAAAGAATGGAACATTTGGTTTTTAAAACAATGCTTTTCTATTTTTCTTATTTTTTTGTGTATTTTTTATTTCAAGTGAAAAGCAAAACAAGCAAAGAAAAGAAATTTTATTGGTTTGGTTTTTTTGATTGTACTTTAAAGAATCATTTCTTTTTATTTGCTTTTTTGAACATTCAAAAAAGCAAAAAACTTGCTTTTCTTTGAATTTCAAGATAAAATAAATATGAACAAATAAAACAAAAGTTCAATTTTGAAAAAAAAATTTTTATATTTGTGATTTTGAATGCAAAGGGCATGTAGCTCAGTGGACTAGAGCATGTGGCTACGAACCACAGAGTCGGGGGTTCGAATCCCTCCTTGCTCATTTTAAAAATTTTTGAATCTTTTAAAAAAACTTTACTCTTTAATTTCAAAACATAAAAAAACCAATTTTAAAAGAAGTTGCTATATTTTTTATTCTATTATAAAATATAAATAATTTTTTAGGCCCATAACTCAGTTGGTAGAGTGATTGCCTTACAAGCAATAGGTCATCGGTTCAAGTCCGGTTGGGCCTATAAATATTCTTAAAAATCTTTAATTTTTTTAAACATTGGGAAAAAGAAAAAATGCTGCTTTTTTTGTTTTTTTCACTTTTACAAAAAATCAAATAAAGTGAACAAAATTTAAAAACATTCTTTTCTAAATTTTTTTTGGTATAAAAAAACACGAATATAAAAAAATAACAATAAAAAAGAAAATTTATAGAAAAATAAATTTTTTTGAAACAAAAAACTTTTTTATTTTTCCAAAAAAATGTATAACGCGTTCAATAAAAGTTTTTTTTTAAAAAATTTTTGGTAAAGTAAAGTTACTTGGAAAATTGGCTTATACAGAACAAATTATACATTATTTATTCATTTTATGGCACGCGCAAAATTTGAACGTTCAAAACCGCATGTAAATATTGGTACTATTGGTCACGTAGACCATGGTAAAACAACTTTAACAGCAGCTATTACCATGGCTTTAGCAGCATTAGGTGGTGCTACTGGTAAAAAATATGATGAAATCGATTCAGCTCCTGAAGAAAAAGCTCGTGGTATTACAATTAATACTGCACACGTAGAATACGAAACTCCAAATCGTCACTATGCTCATGTGGATTGTCCAGGTCACGCAGACTACGTAAAAAACATGATTACAGGTGCTGCACAAATGGATGGGGCTATTTTAGTTGTATCTGGTGCTGATGGTCCAATGCCACAAACAAAAGAACACATCTTATTAGCAAAACAAGTTGGTGTACCAAACATGGTTGTTTTTTTAAATAAAGAAGATCAAGTTGATGATGCTGAATTATTAGAATTAGTAGAATTAGAAGTTCGTGAAACTTTAGACAAATATGAATTCCCAGGAGACGAAATTCCAATTGTAAGTGGTTCAGCTTTATTAGCTTTAGAAGCTTTAGTTGAAAACCCTAAAATTCAACGTGGTGATAACAAATGGGTAGATAAAATCTTTGATTTAATGGATAAAGTTGATGAATATATTCCAACACCAGATCGTGAAACTGATAAACCATTCTTACTAGCTGTTGAAGATGTTTTATCTATTACAGGTCGTGGAACAGTTGCAACAGGACGTGTTGAACGAGGAACTTTAAAAGTAGGTGAAAACGTTGAATTAATTGGATTAAAAGATACAAAAGCTACAGTTGTTACAGGTCTTGAAATGTTCAAAAAAACATTAGATGAAACAATGGCTGGTGATAACGTTGGTGTACTTTTACGTGGTATTCAAAAAAAAGATGTTGAACGTGGAATGGTTTTAGCGAAACCAGGTTCAATTACTCCTCATACAAAATTTGAAGCACAAGTTTATGTTTTAACAAAAGAAGAAGGTGGACGTCATTCACCATTTTTAGTAGGCTACCAACCACAATTCTTCATCCGTACTACAGATGTTACAGGAAAAATTGTGAGCTTTACTCACATTCAAATGAAAAATCCTTCATCAGTAGCTGAAGAACATTCAAATAAAATGGCTATGCCTGGTGACCGTATTGAAGTTACTGTTCAATTAATTTATCCAGTTGCTGTTGAAAAAGGTATGCGCTTTGCTATTCGTGAAGGTGGTCGTACAGTAGGTGCTGGTGTTGTTACAAATATTTTAGAAGAATAATTTTTGTTTCTTTAAAAATTTATAAAAACATTTTAAAAAAAATAAAAATTCAAAAAAAGATTTTTTTTGTCTTTTCTTAATATAATGTGTTTTTGTTTTCCCTTCTTTTTTATAAAAAAAAGGGGAAAACAAAAAGCAATTGTCAAAGTATTGAGAAAAGACAAAAAAACAATCTTTAATCAAAAGGTTTGTTGATGTTTTTTAAAAAATAAGCAATACAATTTTATTTGCTCAAAAACAAAAAAAATTAAAAAATAAGAAAATAGAAAATATTTTTTTTTGTAAAACCAAAAAAGTTTTAAATGTTTATTTTCATAAAAATAAAAAAAAGTTTAAAAATTTCTTTTTTTATAAAATTTTTATGCTTTTAAAATATGAATATATTGCTTTTTTTTAATAAAATAAATATAATATAATATTGAACAAAATAAAGACAAATAAAAATTTTATTTCAAAAATTGAATGTACATTTTTTTTTATTCTTTGACAAAAGGTCTAAATAAAAAAAAGACAGAATATTCAAAAAAGAGTTCGAAAAAAGTACAAAGTACATAAAAACGGGATGTAGCGCAGCTTGGTAGCGCATATGCTTTGGGAGCATGGTGTCGCAGGTTCGAATCCTGTCATCCCGATAATTTTTCTTAAAAATAGTTTTTTTCTTTTTTTGTTTCTAAAACCAAAAAAAGAAAAAAACTATTCCATAAACTATTTTAAAAATAATGTAAATATAAAATTTTTTGAAGGTAAGTGTTTGAAAAAATTTATTGAATTTTGACAAAGTCAATTTTCAATAAAATTGTCATTTTTTATGCATGATAATTTTTTAAAATTTTTTTTACTTTGTTTGTTTATATAAAAAACAAACTCTTTTTTTTTAACTTTTTTCTAAAAAAAAAGAAAAAAAAAGCAAAGAAAAAGAAAAAGCTTATTGGTTGTTTATTTGTTACTGTTCATTTTTATGAAAAAATTTTTTTTCATTCTTGATGTACAAGTTTTACTTCTAAAATTTTTTTTGTAAAAAACCAAATATGAAAAGAGTAGAACCCTTTTCTATTGTACAAAAAAAGTAAAGAAAAGTTTGAAAAAATACCAAAAGTTACTTTTTTGAATTGTTTTTAGCTTTTTATTTATAAATTTTTTTTGTTCAAAATTCAATATTGAATATATTTCTTTTTGATATGAATTCTTTGTTGGTAACTTTTTTTTGTTTTTCTATTATGTATTGCAAAAAAAAAAATAGAAAAGAGTTTTGTTTGCAAAAAATTTTTTTGATTTTTAAAGCAAAAATGTCTTTTTAAAAAAAGAAAAAAAACAAAAATTTAAAACTAAAAAAATATATTTTTGTGAAAACAATCCAAAAAATAAAAGTAAGTTAAAATTTATCTATTTAGTTCTTTTTCAAAAAAAATGAGCGATTTAAACACTAAAAACGTAGGAAAAATTTCACAAATTATTGGACCTGTATTAGATATTGCTTTTGGGCAAGGTCAAGTTCCAAATATTTACAATGCTTTAACAATTAAAGCAAAAAATGCTGCAGGTTTAGAAATGAGTGTAACTTGTGAAGTTCAACAACTTTTAGGAGATAGTTGTGTCCGTGCAGTAGCAATGAATCCAACTGATGGTTTAATGCGTGGTATGGAAGTATTAGACACAGGAAAACCATTAAACGTACCTGTTGGTAAATCAACTTTAGGCCGTATTTTTAACGTTTTAGGAGAACCTGTAGATAACTTAGGTCCAGTAAAAAATGAAGAAAGTCTTCCAATTCACCGAACAGCTCCTGCTTTCGTTGATTTAGATACTCGTCTTTCTATTTTTGAAACTGGTATTAAAGTTGTAGATTTATTAGCTCCTTACCGTCGTGGTGGAAAAATTGGTTTATTTGGTGGTGCTGGTGTAGGAAAAACAGTATTAATTATGGAATTAATTAATAACATTGCAAAAGCACATGGTGGAGTTTCTGTATTTGCTGGTGTTGGAGAACGTACTCGTGAAGGGAATGACTTATACACTGAAATGAAAGAATCTGGTGTTATTGTTGAAAAAAATTTAGCTGATTCAAAAGTAGCATTAGTATACGGACAAATGAATGAACCACCTGGTGCACGTATGCGTGTTGCTTTAACTGCTTTAACAATGGCTGAATATTTCAGAGATGTGAACAAACAAGACGTATTATTCTTTATTGATAACATTTTCCGATTTGTACAAGCTGGTGCTGAAGTTTCTGCTTTATTAGGACGTATGCCTTCAGCTGTAGGTTACCAACCAACATTAGCAACAGAAATGGGTGCTTTACAAGAACGTATTACTTCAACAAAAGATGGTTCAATTACATCAATTCAAGCTGTTTATGTTCCTGCAGATGACCTTACTGACCCTGCTCCTGCAACAACATTCGCGCACTTAGATGCTACAACAGTATTATCACGTGGATTAGCTTCAAAAGGTATTTACCCTGCTGTAGACCCATTAGATTCAACTTCTACAATGTTACAACCTTGGATTTTAGGAGAAAAACACTATGGTTGTGCTCAAAGTGTTAAAAGAACATTACAACGTTACAAAGAATTACAAGACATTATTGCAATTTTAGGTTTAGATGAACTTTCTGAAGAAGATAGACTTGTAGTTGCTCGTGCTCGTAAAATTGAACGTTTCTTATCACAACCATTCTTCGTGGCTGAAGTATTCACAGGATCTCCTGGTAAATATGTAAGTTTAGCTGAAACAATTGAAGGATTTAACAAAATTTTAGGAGGTGAATTAGATGATTTACCAGAACAAGCTTTCTATTTAGTAGGAAACATTAATGAAGCTTTAACAAAAGCTGCTTCTATGAAATAATTTTTGTTTTGAAAGGTAAAGCTTTTTTGAAAAAAACCAAAATTTTTTTCACCATTTTTGTTTTTTTTCACCATTTTCAAAAACAAAAATGGTGAAAAAAAACAAAAATGGTGAAAAAAAACAATTTTATTTCATTTTAGGAAATTCATGTTTTATAATTACATACTTTTCTTAATTTGTTTTTTTAGAATAAAAAAAGGTTGTCAATAAACAAAATTTCTTAAAAAGAAAAAATTCAAAAAAAAAGAAAAACTAAAAAGAAAAAATTTTCTTTTTCCTTTTAATATTCAAAAAGAATATTAAAATTTTGCAAATAAAAAATTCAAAAATATGAAAAAAGACAGACTTTTTTACTAAATATTTTTTATCATTATTATGAATAATCAATCGTTTAATAATTTTTCTCAAGTGAATTTGAATTCATCATTTTTAGCAGATCAACCAAAAAATTTGCAAAATACCAATTTAGAAATGACAAATGGTACAACTGCTTTTTCATCTTTTTCAAAACAAACTCCACAAAAAAGACAAAGTTTTGGTGGAAATACAAATTTTTCAAAAGGAAATTCGTCACGAGGATCAAATAGCAGTAAACGTAAAGTTTTATCAGTTTCTCAAATTTTAGCTCGTGTAAATCAAAAAAAACAACGTAAATTAGAACAAAAAAAACGTAAAAAACCATTAAAACCAATTATCCCACCAAAATCATTTATTCTTCTTTTTAAAGATAAACCAGAAAAATATGTTTATAATCGCCGTATTATTGATTATAAACATTGTGGGTTATTACAACGTTATATTGGTTTAGGAGGAAAAATTTTACCTCGTCGACAAACAAAATTAACAGCAAAACAACAACGCTATGTGGCAAAAACAATTAAAAGTGCTCGAATTATGGGCTTATTACCTTTTGTTACAAAAGAAAGAAGTTTTTTTAGATAATTTTTGAAAAGATAGGAAAAATTGTTTTCATTTATCAGAAATTTTAAAACAATAATATAAAATTTTTCAATAAAAATGTTCAAAAGTTTTTTCTTTTTTTTTACCCTTTCTTTTTTTATTGTTTTTTCTATATTTTATTGTTTTTTACTTTTATTCCAACTTTTCTTTTAATTAAAATAATATATATGAGAAAAGGAATTTGGAGAAAAATTAAAGAAAGCAAAAAAACAAAAAACAATGGTCTTTTGCAACAAAACAATTTTGCAGACCTTTCATTCTTTTTGCTTTCTGGAAAAAATGTTTTTTAACTTTTTTGTTGAGCAAAAAGAAAAACAAAAAAACATAGAAATTTCAAAAAAAAATTTATTTTCTGGCAAAACAGACTCTAAAAATTTTCTTTTTGAATTTTATTCCTATGAATTTTTTGACTTTTTCGTTTAATGGTATTATAAAAAATTTTCTCTTTTTATTTTATGAGTAAAGTTTATGATTGGTTTGAAGAACGTTTAGAAATTCAATCTATTGCTGATGATATTACAAGTAAATATGTTCCACCACATGTAAATATTTTTTATTGCTTAGGTGGAATTACTTTTACATGTTTCTTAGTTCAAGTAGCTACTGGATTTGCCATGACATTTTATTATCGTCCTACAGTAGCTGAAGCTTTTGCTTCAGTTCAATACATTATGACAGAAGTAAATTTTGGTTGGTTAATTCGTTCAATTCACCGTTGGTCAGCTAGTATGATGGTTCTTATGATGATTTTACACGTTTTCCGTGTTTATTTAACTGGTGGATTTAAAAAACCAAGAGAATCTACATGGATTAGTGGTGTAATTATGGCTGTATGTACTGTATCATTTGGAGTAACAGGGTATTCATTACCTTGGGACCAAATTGGATATTGGGCAGTTAAAATTGTAACAGGTGTTCCTGAAGCTATTCCTGTAGTAGGTGGCCCTTTAGTTGAACTATTACGAGGTGGGGTAGGTGTTGGTCAAGCAACATTAACACGTTTCTACAGTTTACATACTTTTGTTTTACCTTTATTAACAGCTGTATTCATGCTTGCTCACTTTTTAATGATTCGTAAACAAGGTATTTCTGGACCACTTTAAGAATTTTTTTATTTTCTTTTTCAAAAATGGTTCATTTTTTTCTTTATTTTTGAAGAAACTTTGTTTTTTGAATTTGTACAAACTCAAAAAGCAAAGTTTCTTCAAAAATAAAATCTTTAAAGTTTTTAAAAACTTTAAAGATTTTTGAACGTTTTTTAAAAAAATTTTGTTTTTGAAGTCTTTAATAAAATAGAAAAAAAGAGAAGAAAAATGTTACCACTGTTTTAAAAAAATTTAACAAATTGGAGTGCCCAAAATTTTTTAGAACACCGTTGGCCGAGCGGATTAGGCAATCGACTCATAATCGTTTTTAGATAGGTTCAATTCCTATACGGTGTACTTTCAAAATTTTTTTGAAAGCTTAAAAAAAAAAATAAAAATTGAAACTTTCAAAAAAATTTTAGTTTATAAATTTTATTTTTAAAAAAATATTTTTTCATTTTTTTAAATTTTAATATGAATCTTTTTTCATATTCTTTAAAAGAAGTTGATTTTTTTATCAGAAAATGATATCTTATTAAGTAAGCCCAGAATTTTCTTTTTAAAAAAAATAGATCATGTCAGGACTGTAAAGTAGCAGCATAACGTTTTTTTTTATAGACAAAATTCTTGGGTGACATGGGACGTCGCCAAGTGGTAAGGCAGCGGTTTTTGGTACCGATATTCGTAGGTTCGAATCCTTCCGTCCCAGAATTTTTTTTTTAATTTTTTTGAAGATTCAGAATGTACTAAAAAAAGCTTTAGTTTTTTTTTATAAATTTTTTATTTTTCTTGTGAAATAGAACAAAAAAAATTTTTTTAAAAAAAGTGACTTTATTGGTTTCCAATTAAAGAGAAAATATTTACAAAAATTGAACTTTCAATTTGAAAAAACTCAGAAAAAACATGAAAAGTTTTGAAAACTTAAATTTTCAAAAAAAAAGTTTGAATCTTTCTTTTTTTAGAAAAAGAAAAAAATTTTCTGGCAATGTTGGGATTCATTTTTTTGAATATAATTTTTTTCAAAAAAATTTCCACACTCAAAATTTTCCAAATCAAAAATTTGGACTTTTGGTTCAAACTTCAGAACAAACAGTTATAGTTTCTTCTTTTCATAAAAATTTAAAATTTACACCAAATTTAGTAAAAAAAAAATTATTGAATGGATATTCAAAAATTCATGAACTAAAATTAGTAACAATTGAATTTGCTTCACCAGAAAAAATTAAAGCATGGGCTGAAAAAGAATTACCAAATGGGAAAATTTTTGGTGAAGTTACAAATGCCAATACCTTTCATTATCGCACCTTTAAACCTAGTAAAGGGGGTTTATTTTGTGAACGAATTTTTGGACCACTCAAAGATTTTGAATGTGCATGTGGAAAACGACAACGGCCAAGTGCATTAGAATCAAGAAAAATTTTAGAACACCAAAAAACTTCTCGTTATTTTTGTCCAAATTGTGATGTCGAATATACTTGGTCAATTATTCGTCGTTATCAATTGGGTTATATCAAATTAAATGCACCTGTTACACATCTTTGGTATTTTAAAAGCAATCCAAGTTATCTAAGTATCTTATTTGATATGAAAAGAAGGCATTTAGAATCAATTATTTATTGTACTGAAGCAATTACAATTGAAAATACTTGGAAGTATTCTCAACAAACTTCAATTTTAGACCGTTCACCAAAAGATTTATATTTAACATGGCAAAAATTTTTTACACTGGAAGAACAATTGCAAAAATATAAACAAATTTATCAAAATAAACATGAACAAGAAAAACAAAAAAAAATAAGCTTTCGAAATCACTCAATGACTCTCAATAAAATTTTTCCAAAAATAAATTGGAAAAATGTTGATCACCAAATTTTTGAAAAAAATAAAAACATTTCAGTTCTTTCAAAAACTATTAAAAATAGTGAAAATATTGAAATTTTTGAACAAAAAACACAAAAGTATATTTTTCAAAACATTGCAATCCAAAAACAACAAAAAGTTGGAACATATCTATTTGAAGAAATTTGGAAAACTATTTTACAAAAAAGTTATAAAAATGCTTTTCTTTTTTTAAATTCACAAGAACATTTTTCTGAACATTTTTTTCATAATATCTATAAAATTTCAAATATTTTTTTATTTTCATCAAAAAAAACACAAAAATTTTTGAATTTTCATAAAGTTTTTATTTTTGGCAATACAAAAGCTTTCAAAAAAACAATTTATGAATTAAAAAACAGACAACCACCAGTAAGTTTTTTTTATAGCAACTTCACACCTTTTAGTATTGAACAAAACATGCTTGAACCTCAAAATTTTTTAAAAATGAAAAAACAGTATTGGAAATCATTCTTTTTTCTGTACAAATTTACTCGCTTTTTTCTTTACAAAAAAAATACAAAAATTCAAAATTATAATTCTCTTACAAAAAAAGATTTTCTTTTTTTAGTAAATATTATTCCATTTTTAAAAAAAATTGCCCTTTTTCAAAATTTACAAATTTTGAAAAAAAATGACAAAAAAATTCATTTTTTATACATTCAAAATATTTCAAAAAAAAACAAATTTTCAAAAAAAAGAAAATTTTTGAAAAAAAATTATTTTACTGAACAAAATTTAATGAACTTACATAATCAATTTGAAAAAAACAAAGCTTTTCATTTTGCAGAAAATTTTTTAGAAAAAAATTTTTATACTTTTTCATTTGGTGATTTTTCAAATAAAAATAGAAATTCTGAATATAATTTTTTGAATCAAATTTTTGACTTTTCATTAAATTTAAAGAAAATTTTAGTTTTTTTAAAATCGTATTATGAAATTGATTTTAGTTTGTTTGTTCAAAACAATTCTTTTGATTTTCAAAAGAATTTTAGTTTTCAAAAAAGTTTTTTAAAAAAACAATTTTTAATTTTTTTGAACCAATCAAAATTTATTTCTATGTATAAAAATGTATTTTTTGACTATTTTTCTTTCTTTTTTTATTTTTTAAAAACTTTTTTATTTTATACCTTTCCTATTGACAGTACTGTTTGTTTAAATTTTTTAAACAATACAGAAAGAACAAACTTTTTTTATTCTTTAAATTTTAAAGTTCAAACAGCTTTCTTTTTGAGTTTAAATTCTTTACCTTTTTTTTTGTTTGGTACAGAATATGAAAATAACCAAAATTCAATTGAAAATACATTCCATTCTGGCTTTGAAATTTTGTCAAACCAAAATTTAGGTTTCCAAACTGAAACCAAAAAAAGCAAAAAACAATTTGAAATTTTTATTTCAAATAAACCTTTACTTTCAAGGCTAAATTTCAATCAACGAAAAAAACAAATTCAAAATGAAAAAGTTCAAAAATTTTTTGATTTTGATTCAGTGCCTGAAGATTTTAAATTTTCCCTTTTTTTAGAGAAAAAATTAAAACTTTTTATGAAAAAAGTTTCCAATTCTCTTCTTCAATTCACTCGAATTCAAAAAAAATCAAAAAAACCATTTCTTTACAAATTCATCAAACCAAAAAATCAAACAAAAAAAAAATTCAAAAATTTGAATGTTTTTCTTTCTTCTAAAATAAATTCAAAACAACGAACACAAGAAAAACATCAAAAAATAGAAAAAAATCATTTTTTACAAAATAGTATTGTCACAATAGCATATAATCATTCATGGAATAATGATGCTGATTGGAAATATTTTATTTATTATAACTCTTTATTTTTTTATGAATTTGAAGATCGTCCTATTTTTCTTTATCAATCGTTATCTCCAATAAAAGATACAAAAAAAAAGAAAGCTTTCACGCTTTCAAAACCAAATTCTAGCTCACTAAAATTTGATGAATCTTTTTCTTCTTTTTTATCATGGTCAATTGATGATTTACCAAAAAATTTTTTTGTTGGGGCTGGAATTCTTGAAAAATTATTAACAGAATATACTGCTTCAGAATTACGAAAAATGACAAAACAACATCAAATTTTACTTCCAAAAATCAATCAAATGCTTCGTTTTTTGAAACAAAATGTAAAAACAAAAAAAGATTCTTTAAAAATTCAAAAATATTTTCAAAAACGAGAACAAATTATTCGCCGTTTGAAATTTTTAAGGAAATTTTCACGAAGAAATTCAAACCCAATATTTATGATTTTAAAAAATCTTCCAGTATTACCACCAGATTTAAGACCTATTTTAAAATTACAAAATCAAATTGCTGCATCAGATTTAAATCGATTTTATCAAAGAATTATTTATCGAAATGATCGATTCAAAAAATTTGCAAAAGATTCAGCAACAAATCAATCATTTGAAATTAAATATGCTCAACGACTCCTTCAAGAAGCAGTTGATAATTTAATTCAAAATGGCAAAGGAAGTGTAAAAGCAGAAACAAATTCCCGTGGACAACCATTAAAATCACTTTCAGAAATTTTAAAAGGAAAACAAGGACGATTTCGTCAATATTTATTAGGAAAACGTGTTGATTATTCTGGTCGTTCTGTAATTGTTGTTGGTCCTGAATTAAAACTTTATGAATGTGGTTTACCAAAAGAAATGGCTTTAGAATTATTTTTACCTTTTTTAATTCAATATATCTTACAAAATAAACTTGCGCAAACTGTTGTTGGTGCAAAAAATCTATTAAAATCTGACTCGAATTTAACTTTACATTTATTACATAAAGTTATAAAAAATATTCCAATTTTATTAAATCGAGCTCCTACACTACACCGTTTAGGTTTCCAAGCATTTCTACCAAAATTAATTGAAGGTCGAGCAATTTTATTACATCCAATGGTTTGTCCATCTTTTAACGCAGATTTTGATGGTGACCAAATGGCAGTCCATATTCCATTAACTGTTGAAGCTCGAACAGAAGCATGGAAATTTATGCTAGCAACAAATAATTTAATGAATTCATCAACTGGTGAAGCTATTATTTTACCAAGTCAAGATATGGTTCTTGGATGTTATTATTTAACTCTTGATTTTCAATCAAAATTCGTAGGTGTTCAACTTTCCAATTTCTTAAAAAAACAAAATGCTTTTTTTATGTCTTCAAAACAAACTCTCACACAAAAAGAAAAAAACTTTCAAATTCAAGGAAAAAATTTTCTAAAATTTGGAATTCAAAATAAAGCATTTTTATTATTTCATAATTTTTTTTCAGTTTTAAATGCATATCAACGTCAAGAAATTTTGTTACATACACCTGTTTGGGTTAAATGGAATTCAAATGTTGATTTTGGAAATGAATTTTCAAAACCAGTTGAAATTCGTCTTCAAAAAAATGGATCTTGGGAAGAAATTCAACCAAAATATACTACTTTTTATAATCACAAAAATAAACAATTGCAAAAAGTAATACGAACTACACCAGGACGTATTTTAATGAATTATATGATTCAAGAATGTAGTTTTACTTAAATTTTCACCAGTTCATTTTTTTTGGTCTAAATTTTTTATATTTTTTTTTACAAAATTATATTTTGTAAAAAAGTAGAACTCTCTTTTCAACAAAAATATAATTTTTTTTTACACATTTTTTATGTTTCAAACTTTTTTTATAAAAAAAAATTTTTGAAAAAGTAAAAATTTTTAAAAATAAAAAAGCTTGCTGTTTGATTTTTGATTTAAAAAAAATAACCAGTAAGCTTTTTTATTTTTTTCTAAAAATTTTTTTTGTGTTTAAACAAAAAATTTAAATTTTTAAATTTATCATAAAAATAAATTTTTTATTTTTAAAAGAATTCAAAAATTTTAAAATTTTTGAATTCTTAATTAATTTTTTTTTATAAAAAAAACAACATTTTTTTATCTTTGAACAGAAATTTTTTGTTCATTGAGAAAAGAAAAAAACATTGTTCAAAAAAAAGTTCAAATATGAACAACAAAAACTTTTTTTAAGAGTTTTTTTAATTTTGTGTTTGTGTGTCTAACCCAGAAGTAGCACTATCACGACTTTCTAAAAGCTTTTGTTGTTGACTATCATGATAGTCCCAAACTTTGTTTGTCATTTCAATAATTGATGACATAACCTCATTCGTTGCAATTTCATCAGCAAGGCCATAATAAATTGTTTCCATTGCTGTTAAGTAGAAGTCACGGTCTAAATCTCGTAAAATTTTATGACGAGGTCGATATGTTGATAAAGAATAGATTTCAGCAACATCTAAACGAATTTTTAAAATTTCTTGACTATCAATCCAAATATCTGAAGCTTGGCCTGATAAACCACCTTCTGGTTGGTGCATCATAACATGACAACCTTCTGTTACATAACGTTCCCCAATAGTTCCACCTGCTAATGCTAAAGAAGCCGCAGAAGCAGCAACTCCTAAAGCTAAAGTCATAGAACCTGCTTTAATAAATTGTAAAGCATCATGAATTGTGATCCCATTTCCAACAGAACCACCAAATGAATTAATAACCATAAAAACTTTTTTCGATTCTTCTTCTTGTAAAGCTCTTTCTGTTTGTTTTCTATATGAATCACGATATTCTAAATAAGCAGCTTCTTTTGACATTTGATCTGGATTTAAATAGTCAGATGGGCTTTGACTTTTTCCAAATTTTGATGAAAAACGATTTTCATCAAAATAATCACGACGAAGTTGTCGTTGTGTAAAAGCTTTTTCAGATAATTCTTTCTGATGAGTTGGAGCATCAAAAAAATTTAATAAATCTTTATTTGCAACATCAGAAACAAATGAATCAATATTATTTTCAGAAGAAAGAAGATTTGATTGTTTTTTTTGGAATTGTTCAAGTTTTTTTAGGAAATTTGATTTTTCAAAATTTTCATGAATTTGAAAATCTTGTGAATTTCCAGAAATTTTATTTGCTAATAAGCGAAAAGGAGAATAGATATCAAAATTTTGATTTGGTTGTGAAAATGACGAATAAAAATTTTTTCGGTCTGAAGAATTCATTTGTTTAAACATCATCATTAATTTTGCTAATTCTGTATCACTCATTGATTGATTTTGATGAATTGCATTTGATAATAAACCAGCATTGTTTCCAGAAATATCTTTTGCTAATAATTCTGCTAAATAAAACAAATATGGTTCTTCAGAATAATCAAAAAATTGAGAATTCCAATTTAACCATTCTAAAGAAATTTTTTGTAAAGTGTGTGTTTCAAGCATGTTATTTTCATCAATAGCAAACTCTTCTTCAGAGATCATTAAATCTTCAATTGAACGTTCCTTTTTTTTTGCTGAGGCAGAGAATGGATTTGATCCTAAAGAAGATGGAGATTGCATTCCTCCAGTTCCTGGTTTTCGTTGTGACGTAGAACTTTTAAATAATCCACTATTTTCCATTTCTTTTTTTTCTAATTCTTTTGAACGATCTTCCATATGAATATTGATTAACAAACCACAAATTTGATTACAAAGTTCATCATCTAAATATTGCATTAAAAAAACCATACGTCGACGAAAAATAAAATTATAAATATCTGTCCATTGAGCAGGAAGTTCTTCCCCCCAACAATAAATAATTCTTGGTACACCAATTGGCATAAAAAAAAATTTTTAAAAAATTTGACATTGCATGTTCTGAACTTTTTTAAATTTTTTGTTCCTTAAGAAGTCTATTGGTTTCAAAAGATTTAAAATTTTAAAAAAAGTTTTTACAGCAATTCACAAAAAAAACTCATTTTTTTTTTAACTTCTATAAAAAAATTTTTGAAACTTTTGAAATTTTGAACATTCATATGTCGATATAAAAAAAAAATAACCAATTTACGACTTGTTTTTTTGTAAAAAAATGCCTTCGGTCGGATTCGAACCGACACGCACATGTGCACTGGTTCCTAAAACCAGGATGTCTACCAGTTCCATCACGAAGGCTTTATGAATAAAATTTTATTGACTTTTGTTTTCATTTTTTTGTTACAGTTCATAAATAAATAAAAAAATTTTGTTGTTTCAATTTTTTTGAAATTGTAAAAAAGATTTTTTTTATTTAAATTTTTCAAATAATTGTAAATCTATTTTATCATAATTTCATTATTTTGTCTATTTAAAAAAACAAAAAGACTAGATAAAAATAAAAAAAAGAATGACCCAAAAAAATTAAAAACAAAGATATAATTCTTTTGGGCCATTCTTTTTTTTATTCACTAAATTGAAATTTTCGAATATTTTTCTCAGTTTTTACTGAAATCATATCTTTTGAATGACATAAATAATTTGGAAGAAGAACTTTTCTGTTATTTACTTGAACTTTTCCTTGATTAATGTATTCTAAAGCATTTGCCATATTTGGACAAATATTACGTTGAAATAAAACAAATGCTAATGTTCTTTCTAAACGTTTTTTATATGCACTCATTTTTTGAGAATATTCTTGTAAATTACGATTTACTAATTTTAATGAACTTTGTTTCATTGAAATAGAAATAACATCTTTTGGTTTACACATATAACTTGCAATATTGACTTTTTTGCTATTTACATGAATATGTCCATGACTGATTAATTGACGAGCAGCACAAATAGTTGGCGCCATGTTTAAACGAAAAACAATATTGTCTAAACGCATTTCTAAAAGTTGTAATAATACTTGTCCAGTAGATTCTTTCATTTTTTTAGCTTGACGTACGTATTTTACTAATTGTTTTTCTGTAATTCCATAATTATAACGTAATCTTTGTTTTACTTTTAAACGGATTAAATAATCCGATTCATTTGAATCAAAAGGTCGACTCTTGAATAATTTTGTTAATCCATGTTGCCCTGGTGGAATTACTTTTCCTTGTAAAGCACCTCTCCCACGGAAAGATCTACGGAAAGGTTTTTTTCTTGTAAAACCTCTTAATTTTCCAATACGACGAATAATTCTTAAGCGGGGTCCAATATATCTTGACATATATAAACTATAAAAAACTTTGATAATTTGATCTTTTTTACCCCCAGGGGAATTCGAATCCCCGTTTTCTCCGTGAAAGGGAGGTGTCCTAGGCCTCTAGACGATGGGGGCAATAAATATGAAACAAAACTTTTTCTTTGAATTTTTTTGTTTTTTCAAAAAAACATTTTTATTTCTTTTTGCTCTACAATTTATAAATTTTTAGTGGTAAAAAAATTTTTTTAATATTGTTACTTATTATTTTATCTTATTTTCAATTTTTTGTCAACAAAAAACATTTGATTTTTTTCTTCAAAATTTTTTAAAAGTGAATAAAAAAAAACTTTTTTTTTGTTTATTTAAAATTTAAATTTTTATTTTTATTTGTTCAATTTGATAAAAGTTTATAAAATTTTATTTTGTTTATTTTTTTTTTAATAAAATGTTTTTTCAAAAAAAAAAATGAATTTTTTATAAAATCAATAAATTAATGAAAAGTTCGTTGATTTGTATTATTTTTTTCAACTGAATTTATAACATTTAGTGAGAATAAAACTTTTCATTTTTTTAAATTTTTTTAAAATTTGAAGTTTTTTAAAAAATTGAATGAAATTTTTGAAAATGCTAGTATAGTAGCTGTTAGGAACATTTTTTCATTTAACAAAACTTTTTTAAAGCCGGGGTAGCTCAGTGGTAGAGCAGAGGATTGAAAATCCTTGTGTCACCAGTTCAATCCTGGTTCCTGGCAAAAAATACAATTATCCAATTTTATATTTTTGAATAATCTTTTTCTTTATTTTAAATAAATTTAAAAATTTTTTTAGTATTCAATTCAATATTTTCTTAATTTTTAAGTTCTATCAAGAACAGGTATTCATAAATAAACAAAATGGAAAAAAAGCAAAAAATTCAAAAACTTCGTCCATTTTGGTCCAAATTTTTTTGGAAATAGATGTATTTAGAATTTTAATATAAAAAATTTCATAATTTTTTTTTTAATTCTTTTAAAAATTTATTTTTGTTTTTTTTTTATAGTTTTGCATTTTTGAATTTTGTTAAAAAAATTTTTTAAAAATTGAAGAAACAAAAAAATTTTTTAAAAAATAAAAACACGTTGATTATTTAAAAGACTTCTTTTTCTTTTTTAAAATAATTAAAATAAAAAAAAAGTCTTTTTAAAATACTTTTTTCTTTATTATGGCAGTACCAAGTCAGCTCTATTTTTTTTTTTAGAAAACAAAATTTTTAAAAAATTTAAGTTAAAAATAGTTCACATCCATTATTTTGGATATACAAAACTATAATTTTATTTCAGTTTCATAATTTTTACTTTTTCATACTCAATAAAAAAAATTCAAAATTTTTAAAAAATTTTATTTTGGTTTTAAAATTGTTTTTTTGAATTTTTGAAAAAGTAAAATGAAGTTTAAAAAAATTCTATTTTTAACTTAAAATGGAGAAATTTAGAACACTATTTAGGATTTATTTAAAACAAAATAAATTTTTCACTAAAACCTTTTTTTACGTAATAACTTTTTTCTATAAAAAAATTTTATTTTTATTATTTACATTTTTCAATATATGATATAATTTTATAAAAATAATTTTACTATTTAAAATAATACTAAAACATGAAATAATACAATAGAATTTTAGTTTAATTTCCTAAAAAACTTTTGTTTTTTAATTCAAAACATTTCTCAAACTTGGTCAATTTCTTTATTTTCAATTTGTTTTGTACTTTGAAAAATAAACAAGTTTTCAAAATTAAAAAAAGCATTTTGCCAATTTGTATCTTTCATTCAAATTTTTGTTTTTAAACTTTTTTGGTATTTTTGAAATATTTTTTCTATTTTCTTGAAAAAACCAAAAACAAAAAAAAATTTTTTTAGAATTGTAAAAAAAGTAAACGTTTTTAAAAAATTTTTGTATTTTTCACAAAACAAAAAAAATGAAAAGTTTTGTTTTTTTCACAAAATAAAAACAAAAATTTGAATCAAGATTTTGATCAATAAAAAAATAAAAAAACAAACATATGATTACTTCTGAAAAATCAACTATGGATTTTAATCGTTGGAGAGAATTCTTAAAATCACACTTTTCTCCAGTAAACATGATGGCTGATTTTATTAAATACCCAGTAACAACTGAAAAGTCATATTTATCAATGTTTAAAAATAAGCAATATACATTTGATGTTGATTTAAGATTAACAAAACCTCAAATTAAAAAATTATTTGAAACTTTATTTGGTGTTAATGTTATTGGTATTAATACACATAAACCACCACGAAAAAAAGTACGCGCTGGATTATCTACTGGTTATAGAACTGCTTATAAACGAGTAATTTTAACATTAAAAGAAGGTCAATCTATTCAATTTTAAATACAATTATTAGAATTCTGTAGCAAAATAAATTTTTAAATTATCCTGCTGTCTCTTTGCAACAACAAAATTTTTTTTATAGTCTTTTGAATAATAAAACTATAATTTTTTTTTGAAAATGTTTAAAACTCATTTTTTTTATTCATTAAAATATTTTTTATATTCATAGAATTTAAAAAATATTGATTTTTAAACTCTATGAGAATTTTAGTAGGTCAATATCATAATTCAATAAAAATAAAGTTTGTTTTAAAAATTTATGAAATCATAAAAAGCAAAAAAAGATTTTATAAGAACAAACCTTTTTTAAAAAACAAAAATTTGTTTTAAAATTTTATTTTTAAGAGTTTATTTTTTAATTATTACAATTATGGGAATTCGCTTTTTAAAAGCTTTTACACCAGGAACTCGAAATCGATCGGTGTTTGATTTTAGTGAAATTACAACAACAAAACGAGAAAAATCATTATCAAAAATGAATCATCGTTCAAAAGGACGTAACAATAGAGGAGTAATTACTTGTCGTCATAAAGGTGGTGGACACAAACGTTTATATCGTGAAATTGATTTTAGACGTGATAAAATTGGGATTCCAGGAAAAGTAATGACTATTGAATATGATCCAAACCGTAATGCTCGAATTGCATTAGTAATGTATGAAGATAGTGAAAAACGTTATATTCTTCAACCCCATGGTTTACAAGTTGGTGATTCTATTATTTCTGATCTTCAAGCACCTATTTTAGTTGGAAATGCTTTACCATTAAGAAATATTCCTTTAGGAGCTACAGTTCATAATGTTGAATTTCAACCTGGTTCAGGAGGACAATTAGCACGTTCTGCAGGTGCTTTACTTGATATTTTAGCAAAAGAAGGAAATTTTGTTACTGTTCGTTTACCATCAAAAGAAATTCGTTTAATTTCAAAAAATTGTTGGGCTACAATTGGTCAAGTAGGAAATTTAGAAGCTTATAGCATTCGAATTGGAAAAGCTGGCCGTAACCGTTGGTTAGGAAAACGACCAACTGTTCGTGGATCTGTTATGAACCCAAATGATCACCCACATGGTGGTGGTGAAGGTCGTGCACCTATTGGTCGTTGCCGTCCTGTTACTCCATGGGGTCGTCCTGCTCTTGGTCAATTCACACGTCAACCAAAAAAATACAGTTCAAAATTTATTTTAAGAAAACGTAAATAATTTTTTTATATAAATTTTCTTTTTGTATTTTTCAAAAATAATTTATATAAAAAACTTTTTGTATTTTTAACCTGTAATCTTTTTTTTAAGATTTTTGAATTTTTTTGAACTTTGTTTTTTTTATTTTTTTGTTTGATTTCTTTTTTTTTCTTTACTTTTAATACCCAAAAAGTAAAATTTCAAAAATATGAAAAAGTTCAAAAAACAAAAAAAATAAAGCTTTTTTCAAAGCAAAAAAAATCAAACCAAAAATGGAAAAAATTTCCATTTTTTTTACTTTTACAAATCAGTAAAAGATTGTTTGTTATTACTCATAGACAAACAAAGAAAAATAAATTAAAGAAAAAATTCAACCCTTTGAATTTTATTGATTTTTGTAGTGAAGTTTTCTAAATTTTAAAAAAGTATTTTTGTTTATTTTGAACATTTTTTTCTTTGAGTTTTTATAAAAATAATTCAAAAAATAAATATAAAAAATTTGTTCTTAAAAATTTGTTTTATAATAAAAAAATGAAATAATTTTATTTATAAAATAAATTATAATTTTTAAAATTTAAAAAAAAATTTTTAGAAATACAAATAAAAAAATTAGGAAATAAAAAGCTAAGTAAAAAAAATATTCTTTTTTATGACACGTTCAATTAAAAAAGGACCTTTTGTTGCAGATCATTTATTAAAAAAAATTGAAAAATTCAATGCACAAGGTCAAAAAAAAGTTCTAACAACTTGGTCTCGTTCTTCTACTATTTTACCTGTAATGATTGGTCATACAATTTCTACATATAATGGGAGAGAATTTATTCCTGTTTTTGTTACTGACCAAATGGTTGGTCACAAATTAGGGGAATTTGCTCCAACTCGAACATTTAAAGGTCACGTAAAAAGTGATAAAAAAGCTAAAAGACGTTAATTTTTTTTCATTTGAATAGTTTTTTAAAAAATTTTTTTTATAAAAAATTTTAAAAACTTAAAACAAAAAAAATTAAAAATTTAAAAAATAAATTTTTTTTGTTTTAAGACTTACGGTTTATAAGTAATTTGAAGCTTTTCAAAAATAATTTTTTTTAGAATTTTTAATCCAAAATAAAAATTTTTATGATTGAAAAAAAAAATGGTACAAAAAGTTAAAAAATAAATTTCATTTTTTTTTAACTTTTTGTTTTTGCTCAAAAATTTTGCAAAACTCCAAATAAAAAAATAAAATATAATCATTTTTATTTTATAAAATTCTAAAACAAAAAAGTTTTTTTAAAAAGTTTTAAAAAATTTTTGTAATACATGAAAACATATTTAAAATATTTTATTTTTTTTAGAAAAAATTTTTTCTAAAAAAAATAAAATATTTTAAATATATTTTTATAAAAAAAAAAGAAATAATTCTTTTTTAGAAGAATAAAAATAATTTTAATATTTTTTCTTTATGGCAAATAAAGCAATGATTCAACGTGAATTAAAACGTCAAAATTTAGTTATGAAATTTGCAAAAAAACGTGCAATCTTAAAACACCAAATTCAACAAGCTTCTTCATTAAAAGAAAAATTAGCTTTACATAGAAAACTTCAACAATTACCAAGAAATAGTTCTCCAGTTCGTTTACATAATCGTTGTTTAGTTACTGGAAGACCAAAAGGTTATTATAGAGATTTTGGTCTTTCTAGACATGTTTTACGTGAAATGGCTCATGAAGGGCTATTACCAGGGGTAAGAAAAGCAAGTTGGTAATATTTTTAAAGTAACACAAAAAAAAATAAAGAAAATTCAAAAGTTGAAAAAATAACTTTTGAATTTTCTTTATTTTTTTTAAAATGAATTACTTTACAAATTTTCAAAAATTTTTAATAAAAACATTTTTTTAACAATCCAAAAACCAATTTTAGAGAAAAAAAATAAAAACTTGATTTTTTTTGTGAAATTTGTTATTCTATATTTAAAACAAAATGCGGATATAGCTCAGTTGGTAGAGCGTGGTCCTTCCAAGTCCAATGTCGCGCGTTCGAATCGCGTTATCCGCTAAATTTTTAGTTACCTTAAGTTTGTTTTATAAATTTTGAATTTTTGCTTTCTATTTTTGTAAAGTTTTTTTTGTAAAAATATTTTTCAATGAAATATTTAATAGTAAATTTAATGAATTCAAAAAAATTCTTTTTTTTAAAATTTTTAGAAAATAAAAAATTTAAACTGTTTTTATTGAAAAGAACATGTTCTTTTTTCTAGAAAAAAAATTTTATATGTTCAATATATAAAACTTTTTATACTTTCTTTTGAAAAGTTTTATTCTTTTTTTGAAAAGATTTTATGTTTTGAAAAAACACACCAAAAAGTATTTTTTAAAAATTTTAAAGTTTCTAAAGAATAATTTTAAAAAAAATTGAATATTTTGGCTTTATTTTTTTTTTAAGATGAAGTTTAAAAAAAATAAGTTTTTAAAATTTAAATTTTTTTTTGAAAAAATACTTTTTTTATTTTTTATTATAATTTTTATGTCAATGCGTACACCTGAAGAATTAAGTAACTTAATTAAAGGATTAATCGAAGAATACACACCAGAAGTAAAAATGGTTGATTTTGGTATTGTATTCCAAGTTGGTGATGGAATTGCTCGTATTTATGGATTAGATCGAGTAATGTCTGGTGAACTTTTAGAATTTGAAGATGGTACTTTAGGTATTGCTTTGAACTTAGAAGCAAATAATGTAGGTGCTGTTTTATTAGGTGATGGTTTAAAAATTACTGAAGGAAGTCGTGTTCGTTGTACTGGAAAAATTGCTGAAATTCCAGTAGGTGAAAATTATTTAGGTCGTGTTGTTGATGCTTTAGCTCGTCCTGTAGATGGAAAAGGACCAATCTCAACATCTGACACTCGTGCTATTGAATCTCCAGCACCTGGTATTGTTTCTCGTCGTTCAGTTTATGAGCCTTTACAAACAGGATTAATTGCTGTTGATGCTATGATTCCTATTGGACGTGGACAACGTGAATTAATTATTGGTGATCGACAAACAGGAAAAACAGCAATTGCTGTTGATACTATTTTAAACCAAAAAGGAAAAGGTGTTATTTGTGTTTATGTAGCTATTGGTCAAAAAGCTTCTTCAGTTGCACAAGTATTAAACTCTTTAAAAGAACGTGGAGCTTTAGATTACACAATTATTGTTATGGCAAACGCAAATGAACCTTCTACTTTACAATATTTAGCTCCATATACAGGAGCTACTTTAGCTGAGTTTTTTATGTACACAGGACGTCCTACATTAACAATTTATGATGACCTTTCAAAACAAGCACAAGCTTATCGTGAAATGTCATTATTATTACGTCGTCCACCAGGGCGTGAAGCTTATCCAGGAGACGTTTTCTACTTACACTCACGTCTTTTAGAACGTGCTGCAAAATTAAGTGATGCTTTAGGTGAAGGAAGTATGACAGCTCTTCCTGTAGTAGAAACTCAAGAAGGTGACGTTTCAGCTTATATTCCAACAAACGTAATTTCTATTACAGATGGTCAAATTTTCTTATCAGGTGACTTATTCAATGCTGGTATCCGTCCTGCAATTAATGTAGGTATTTCTGTTTCACGTGTTGGTTCAGCTGCACAAATCAAAGCTATGAAACAAGTTGCTGGTACATTAAAATTATCATTAGCTCAATTTGCTGAATTAGAAGCATTCTCTCAATTTGCTTCAGATTTAGATGCTGCTACACAAAAACAACTTGCTCGTGGTTCACGTTTAAGAGAAATTTTAAAACAGCCTCAAAACTCACCATTATCTGTTGAAGATCAAGTTGCAAGTATCTACACTGGTACAAATGGTTACTTAGATTCTTTAGAAGTTTTAGATGTTCGACCTTTCTTAAGTGGTCTTCGTACTTATTTAACAAATAATGTACCACAATATGGTGAAATCGTTCGTAAAACAAATACTTTCACTCCAGAAGCTGAATCTTTACTTAAAAAAGCAATTACTGATTTCTTAGCTGAATTTGGAGCAACAAAATAAAATTAATGAACAAAAAAATTTTATTTTGTAAATCAATTCTTTCATAAACAGAAATTTCAATTTTTTTCTAATTTTTTGTTTATTTTTAAAGAATTTTTTTCTTTTTTTTCTATTTTTTTTAATAGAAAAAGAAAGAAATTTTTGAACTTTGTATATATAAATCGCGAAAAACTTTCAAATTTTAATATTATCACATGTTAACACTTAAAGTTTTTGTTTATACTGTTGTAACTTTCTTTGTATTCTTATTTATTTTTGGTTTCTTATCGAATGACCCTGCTCGTAACCCAGGAAAAGGAAATTTAGATTAAAATTTCAAATATTTTCTTTTATTTAGAAAGACAAATTTATAAAATTCTGAAAAAAAATTATTTTATAAATTTGTCTTTTTAAATCTTATAATTTTTGATTTTGCTTTTTTTATTTTTTTACAAATAAAAGATTTTTTTTATATTTTGTGTTGAAAAAAAAATATAAAAAATAAAAAGCAAAGTATAATTTTCTTTTTTTTGTCAAATAAAAGTTTTGTTTTCTATCTAAATAGAATAATAAAAAAACTTTTTGTCAACAAAAAATATTTACAATAGAAAATTTGCTATGAATATAGAATTTTTTAAAATGAAGAATTTTTTAAAAAATGCAAAAACAAAAATCTTAAATTTTTGTTTCAAAAAATTTTTGTTTCAAAAGAACACAAATTTTGTATAAATTTTTTTTAATTTTAGAAATAGAAAAATAAAATTTATTTTTAATTATTTTTTTTTTGATAATTCAAAAAATCAAAAAATTTCTTCATTTTTTGACATCTTTTTTTGAAGAATGCATTTTTTCTAATTTTAAACATATGAAGAATTTTTTTTCTTAAACTTTTACTGTATTTATTTTTGATACAAAATTTTATATAAAATGTAAAAAATTTTATTATTTTTTTTTTGATTTTATAAATTTTTTGCTTTTGTTTTATATAAAAAAGTTCAAATTATAAAGAATTTTTTATTTTTTTTGAAAGTAGATTAAAATTCATTCAAAAAAAAGCAGAACAAAAAAAATTTTTGCATTGTTTTATTTTTTTTTGCATTGTAAAAAATAATTTGCTTTTATTCAATAAAATTTTTTGCTTTTTAAAACAAAAAAATAAAATCTTTTTTATACAGTAAAAATTTTTTATTTTTTAAATATTTATTTAAATTCAACTTTATTTCAAAAAAAAATGACTTTGTCAAAGTATAATTTTTTTGAACAAACAACCATTCAAAAGAAAACAATTTTTGGTTTAAATTCAAAATTTTTAAGTACATCTTCTGAAAATTTGCCAATGGGTGTTTTTAAAACTTTAAACAGAGTTTGTTCTAGACAAAGAAATATAATTTGTAAAAGTACACCTCGTGATCTTTATTCTGATTTTTTAAAAAATAATACGTCCATGCCTTCTCAAAAACAAAAAGGAATGCAATATTCATCAAAAAAAAATTCATATGAAGATCGAAATTTTCAAAATCGTTTTTTTAATTCTTTGAATAGTCAAAAAAAATCTTCTTTAAATCAAAATTCAAGTTTTACAGAATCATCAAAACAACAAGTTGTTTCAATTACTTATGAAGAAATTGGTCTTTTTCCAAGATCTTTTAATCGTGTTTTTGATCGGTTTTTTAAACAATTATTTTTTGATGTTGAAAATTTAGTAATTCAAGAATATAGATTTTATCGTTATCTTTTTTTAACGACAGTTAAATGTTTGTTTATTCTTATTTTTGTTCCACTTGGAATTAATTTTTTATCAAAAAATTATTTAATTCAACCAGTAACAGAATATTATTGGAATACAAATAATCATGAAATTTTTTTAAATTCTTATCAACAAAAACGTGCATTTACTGAATTAAAAAATTTTGAAGAAAAAATTTATTTTGAATCTTTACTTCTTTCTGAAAATCAAATTCTTTTTGGACTTTCTGAAAAAAATGCACCATTGCCTTCTTCTGAAAAATTTAAAAAAAATGAGAATTTTTCAGATCAAGAAGAACATAACCAAAATTTTTATGTAAAAACAAAAAAAATTCAAACAGAAGTTTTACTTCAAGAAAAAAATGAAGTACACAATTTTGAAAATTTAAGTTATTCAAATACAAATAGTAAAGCAAAAACTGATTTGGCTATTGTGTTTCGAACTTCTGTTCAAAAACGTTTGCAAGTTAAAATTTTTGAATTAGCAAAACATTATAATGAAGAAAGTATAGAAGCAGTCACAAATTTTTTTGCAGATGTTTTAAGTTTTATTACATTATGTTATCTTCTTGTTCGTTTAGAAATTCAAATTAATATTACAAAGTCATTTTTATTAGAAGTGTTTTTTGGTCTTGATGATAGTAAAAAATCACTCTTGATTTTATTTATTACAGATCTTTTAGTTGGTTATCATTCACCAAATATTTGGGAATTGTTTTTCCAAACTTTGTTTGATCATTATGGATTGCCAGAAAGTCAAACAACAATTTTTTTATTAGTAGCAACACTTCCAGTATTGTTAGATGTTTTATTTAAATATTTAATTTTTAGACATTTAAACAGAGCTTCTCCAGCAACTGTAGCTACATATCATGCTATGATTGAATAAACTTTTCTCAAAAACACATTTCCACAAAAAAAATTATAAATTTTTTGTAGATATGTGTTTTTGAGAAAATAAAAATAATTTTTTTGTAATGAGTATTTTTTCTTTTCTTTTTATATTTTTTTAACTTTTTTCTTTACTTAAAAAAATATAAAAAGAAAAGAAAAGAAAAGAATGCTTTTTTCAAAAAACTCTTTTTTTTTAGAATTTGTTTTTCTTAGATTTTTTTGTTTTATATTGATAAAAGAAAAAACAGAATGTCATTAAAAACAAAGTATTTTTTTTGCAGTGTGTTTGTTTTTTTGGAAAAAATTAAAGTTCAAAAAAATTTTTTTTAACTTTTAGAATAGTTTTTTTCCAAAGTCTTTGATTTTTATATTGTAAATTGTGAAATTTATTGAATTTTTTTTTTAAGAACAATTCAATTTTTTTTGTTTTCTTTTTAGAAAGAAATTGAAAAAAAAAACAATAAAACAAAAAAAAATATCAAAAAAAGATTAAAATTTTTTAAACTCTCTTATTATGTCAACTGTAAATGAAATCATTGAAAAATTAAAAACATTAACTTTATTAGAAGCTTCTGAATTAGTTTCACAAATTGAAGAAACTTTTGGAGTAGATGCTTCTGCTCCTGTTGGAGGTGGTGTAATGATGGCTGCAATGCCTGCTGCTGGAGGTGCTGATGCAGCACCAAAAGAAGAAGAAAAAACATTATTTGATTTAGTATTAGAAGAAATTCCAGCTGATAAAAAAGTAGGAATTTATAAAGTAGTTCGTAATATTGCAAATATTGCTGTTAACCAAGTTAAAGAATTTACAGCAACATTACCAAAAGTATTAAAAGAATCAGTTTCAAAAGAAGAAGCTGAAGCTGCAAAACAACAATTAGAAGATGCTGGCGCAAAAGTTAAAATTGTTTAATTTTTTTTAACAACAGTGAAAACTGGTTTTGGATTTTTTTAAAATCATTTTCATTGTTGTTTTGTTTTTACTGTTTTTTTAATTAAAAAAGTGTTTTTGTTTTTTAATTAAAAAAGTGTTTTTGAAGTTGAAGTTTTTTTCTTTTTTCTGCTTTGCTTGCTTCAATTTTATTGACTCTTTTATTTATTGACTCTTTCATTGAAAATTCAAAAAAATGATTCTCAAAAAAATGATTTAAAAAAAAAATGATTAAAAAAAAAATGATTCTCAAAAAAAATGGTGAGTGCACCAAAACCCCAAAAATCAAAGCTTTTGCTCAAAAAAAAAGAAAGCACAATTAATTTTTGTGAAACTTTGAAAAGTCTCACAAAAAAAATGAAAAGTCTCAAAAAAAAAAATGGTTGTGCTCTTTTTTTAGAATTTCAATTGTTCGAACCTGTTTTAAGAGAAATCTTTTGGCTTGTCCCCACAAAATAGGTCTTCCCCTTCTTTTATCCTTTTGCCTCTTTTTTTTTTGACGTTTTTGAACAAGAGCAAGTAAAAAATGGTAAAAAAAAAGAAGGTTTTTTACAAAGAAAAAAGATACTTTGTTTGTCAAAAGGCAAATGGTAAAAGACAAAAAAAAATAAAAAGTTCGCAAAAAAAAGAGCAACAAAAAATGCAAAAGGTAAAAAAAGTATAGTTTTTCGGAGAGAGAGGGATTCGAACCCTCGGTACGAAGGAATCTCGTACAACGGATTAGCAATCAGCCGCTTTCGACCACTCAGCCATCTCTCCATTTTGGTTTTGTATGTTTTTTCTTGTCTTTTTTCGTTTCTGCAATTCTTTCTTTGTTGAACTCAAAAAAGAACAAGTTCCAAGCTTGTATGCAGAACACAAGCACTCCCGCAGGGAAAAAAAGATTTTTTCGAGAGAACGGGAGAAAAAAGTCTTCGTTCTTCATTTTGGAAAAGGCAAAGAAAAAAGACACCAAAAAAGTTTAAAAACTCTTTTGTGACAGTAAAAAAACTTTTTTCTATAGAAAAAACCAACTTCTTTTTTTTCAAAAAAAGGGGCAAAAAATAAAAAAAAGTTCAAAAAAAAAGAATCACCCTGGCACTAAGTTGATTTTTCCTGCTAGACTTCCAACAAGTTTGTCAACTTCTTTCGAGTTTCACGACCAAGTTCGGGATGGATTGGCGTGGTTCCACGAAAGCATAGAGCACCAGAGTATCAGCGGAGCAAAGCTCCGGAGATTTTTTGATGTTTCCAACACAAGCGCTCTTCTTTTTTGATTGTTTTTTACGAAGAGCCATATTGGCTTTTGTTAAAAACAATCAAAAAAGAAGAGTGCTTGTGTTGAAAAAATAGAGGTCAAAATCAATTAGCCTTTAGTATATCTCAGCTGAAACCATTACTGGCCTTACACTTGATACCTATAAACAGCTTGTCTAGCTGCGGCTTAATGGAGAATACTCATCTTGGTCTGGACTTCGTACTTAGATGCATTCAGTACTTATTCACTCCATGCGTGGCTACCCTGCGTTTACCTTTGGAAAGATAACAGGTACACTATTGGCATGTTCACTACAGGTCCTCTCGTACTATGAGTGAAGGACCTCAATATTCTAACGCTAATACCGGATATGGACCGAACTGTCTTACGACGTTCTGAACCCAGCTCACGTACCACTTTAATGGGCGAACAGCCCAACCCTTGGGACCTACTACAGCCCCAGGATGTGATGAGCCGACATCGAGGTGCCAAACCTTCTCGTCGATGTGAACTCTTGGAGAAGATCAGCCTGTTATCCCTAGAGTAACTTTTATTCGTTGAGCGACGGCCCTTCCACACGGTACCGTCGGATCACTAAGGCCAGCTTTCGCTCCTGCTCGACTTGTAGGTCTTGCAGTCAAGCCCCCTTTTGCCTTTACACTCGCTGTCTGATTTCCGTCCAGACTGAGGGGACCTTTGCGCGCCTCAGTTACCCTTTATGCATTCTGTTAACACCCTTTTGCTCATAAAACTGTTCAAAACATAAATTCAAACTTTTCATAAAAATGAACAATTCTTTTGAAAACACCAATACCAATTGATCTTTTCAAAAAACAATACAATTATGAATAAAAAAACAACTATTCTTCGAGAGTTTCTAGCCAAGAAGCGTTTTTGTGTTCACGGTACCAAGGCCACCAGTTACTGTTGTAACAGACCACTCCCCGGTGCTCCTCTATACCTCGACGTTAGAGCATCTTTGCGAATAAGAGGCTTTAATTCATCAAATAAATATTGAGGTAAAGTCTTATTGCGATCACAATTTTGAAAACCAACCAGTGGATTTTTGTTTTTTGGTGGATGCGAAATCTAACCATCACTCAAAAGCATAGCTCCAAGAAGTGCTTTTTGTTCATTTGTAAGTACATATGTTGAATTAAAAGTCGGTCTGCCTATTTGTTTGTTCATAATTTATTGTTTTATTTAATTTATTTTTATATTTATAGTTTAAACTGTGATTTTTTTGTTTTAAGAAAAAAATTGTGCTCTTTTCAACAATAATTTTGAAAAGATCTAATATTTTGAATACTAGAGCAGACTATGTCATGCTACATTCTTCACAATTTATAGTATAAAAGAAGTAGTAAAGCATATAGTCGTTGAAGGACTTTGACCGAAAAAACAAAGTTTGCCGATGAAAGTGCCCTGCTAATTTTTCAAAAAAAATGAAATCTTAGCAATTTTGCTTTATTTATACTCGACATTGCTGACGAGCAGCCCCAATAAGGATAGAGGCTTCCGCCCCAGAAAAACTGCCCACCTGAAACTGTCAAGTGTCCTGATTCAAGGATCACCATTAGGATTCTAGCCTCTCCAGAGTGGTCTCTCACTGATGGCTCCAACTTCCCCGGAAGGAAATCTTCGTAGCCTCCCACCTAGACTGCGCAAGAAAAGCCCGAACCCAATTCCAGGATACAGTCAAGCTTCATAGGGTCTTTCTGTCCAAGTATTAGTAGTCCGCATCTTCACGGACAAGTCTATTTCACCGAGCCTCTCTCCGAGACAGCGTTCTGATCATTACGCCTTTCGTGCAGGTCGAAACTTACTCGACAATGAATTTCGCTACCTTAGGCAAAATAACTACAAACATTCTTACGAATATTTGAAAGTTCGGACTATATCTTCCAAAAAAGAACACAACTTTTTCCACTTTTTGTATTGTTGTCTGCTTTGCAGTACAGAGTGAATTATGTCTTTTTTATCTTTTTTTTCTTTAGAAAAAAAAAGACGAAAAACGTGTAGTCTCTGAGGAACCATTAAAAACAATTGAGAAGAACTTTTTTACGTTTCTCCTTTATTCTGTACATGAGCAATTACGTGTTGTTGAAAATCTTCGAGAGAAGCGAAACTTTCATTCGATTGTTCTTTTTGCATACGTAACCCATCCCAAATTGGAGCCATTTCATACAAAAATCTTTGCATGTTTTGATGAGCACCTTGATCGAATAAGTCAATAATTGTACACCAACGTTCAAATCGAATTTGTTTTGGAACACAAGCAGTAGGGCATACGTAATTTTTGAAAAAAGGCATAACTTTTCCTTTTAAAGATTCACGATTCTCAATAGTATATACCAAAGTTGCATTGCTTGAACCTTTGTGACGGATTAAACCCGTACGAAAATAACAAAGACATCGAAACAAATGAATAGAACCATTGACATGTTGTGTAATACTGAACTCAGGATCAAAATAAGCACCAAATTTCGAATTTTTACTTTTCTTTGCACTTACTGAAAGAGAGCCTTCTCCTTCAATAAAGCCACCAAAATAATACTTTTCTTGCTCAGTCAAAGGAACAAAATCAGGTAATCCTAGAATTTTTTGAAGAGTTTTAGTATACTTCTGAAAATCTCGAGTTTTCCTATATTGTTCGTTTGCCCGTTTCAAAGAATTGAGAACATTTTCCGGAAATTTCATCCCCGGACCTAGCATATACGGAACGTTTAATTTTTGTGTCATAAAAGAATTGAATAATTGTTTTTTTGTTTCCTGCTGATTTCCATTACATTCTTTGCATTTTACCTACTCGGTTCAAAAAAGTATCCATGTTTCTCTTTTTTTGAAAAAAAGAAGCCAAAAAATTGTACGTCTATTTAGAGGACATGGATTTGGATTCCAGCATATAGTTTTTTTTAAAGACGGCCCTAAAGTTGACCGTCATAGTTACGGCCGCCGTTCACCGGGGCTTCGGTCGTCAGCTTCGAAATCCGAAAATTTCTAACCAACTTCCTTGACCTTCCGGCACTGGGCAGGCGTCAGCCCCCATATATTGTCTTACGACTTTGCGGAGACCTGTGTTTTTGATAAACAGTTGCCAGAACCTCGTCACTGCGACCCTCCCGTTAAAGAGGGCGCCCCTTCTTCCGAAGTTACGGGGCTAGTTTGCCGAGTTCCTTAGAGAGAGTTCTCTCGCGCCCCTTAGTATTCTCTACCAACCTACCTGTGTCGGTTTCAGGTACAGGTAATTTTTATGTTTTTCTTGAATTGCTTCAAGAGGTGTACGAGCTTTTCTTGGAAGCATAACATCATTGGCGCTTATCCAGAACAAGCCTAGAAAGCGGGATCACGCCTCAGCTCAAGATTCGTTTTTTTTCGACCTCTCAACACCTTGAACGCTTCCACTGCCATACCAAAGACAGACCCAATTTAGCTTTCTTCGTCCCTCGGTTCCCACAAAAATTAGTACAGGAATATTAACCTGTTTGCCATCGACTACGCCGCTCGGCCTCGCCTTAGGTCCTGACTCACCCCCCACGGACGAACCTTGTAGAGGAACCCTTAGGTTTTCGGGGCATTGGATTCTCACCAATGTTTTCGTTACTCAAGCCGACCAAGAGTGTTTCTGGTCACAAATTTCGACGAGGAGTTCGTTTTTGACGAGAAGGATTGTTTAACCAAGCAAGTCCCCATGCAAGGTACTGCTCTTTTGTATATTTACGACCTCCTTTCTCAGCTAAACCATAAGTTCAAAATAATAATACGTTCGAAAAGTGTTTTCCATAGAAAGAGCATAAAATCTCTTTCTTTCTTTAAGTTTCCTTAAAGTTCAGGCTATGTCATGAAAGGTTCTTTCACCATTCTCGGGCACTTCAAGAGGCAAGCCTCTAGTCGTTGATCGTTTTTACTCAATGTAAACTACGATGCAAGTTCACAAAATCAACGAAGATCAGTAGTCCTTGCAATTCACCCATTTTATTGAGAACAATTGGCTCATTCTCACTTCCGCACCGTCCACCAAGACTTCCGTCAAAGCTTCACCCAGTGCAGAACGCTCCCCTACCGATTCGTTTCTATTTATTTTAATAGAACCGTCTTTCAACGGTTTCCTTTTTCCAGAAGAAAAAGAGTAAAATAAAGAACAAATCCCATAGCTTCGGCAGATTGCTTAGTCCCGGCCATTGTCGGCGCAAGAACGCTTTACCAGTGAGCTATTACGCACTCTTTCAAGGAATAGCTGCTTCTAAGCGAACCTCCTGGTTGTTTCAGCATTCTCACATCCTTTTCCACTTAGCAATCATTTTGGGGCCTTAGCTGATGGTCTGGGCTGTTTCCCTCTTGACTATGAAGCTTATCCCCCACAGTCTCACTGGCTTACGGAATCCATTGCCTAATATTCGGAGTTTGCCACGACTTGGTACCGCTTTCGCAGCCCGCACCGAAACAGTCGCTCTACCCTTAGACAGGACATCGTTGCCGCTGCGCCTCAACGCATTTCGGGGAGATCCAGCTAGCTCTGAATTCGATTGGAATTTCACCCCTAATCACAGCTCATCCGCCGATTTTTCAACATCGGTCGGTTCGGTCCTCGACTTGGTGTTACCCAAGCTTCAACCTGGCCATGATTAGATCATCCAGGTTCGGGTCCATAAGAAGTGACGTGGTCGCCCTATTCAGACTCGCTTTCGCTTGGGCTCCGGATAACACTCCTTAACCCTGCCACTTCCTATAAGTCGCCGGCTCATTCTTCAACAGGCACGCGGTCAGATAATCCTCCCACTGCTTGTCAGCTTACGGTTTCATGTTCTCTTTCACTCCCCTACATGGGGTTCTATTTCACCTTTCCATCGCTGTACTTCTTCACTATCGGTCACTCAGGAGTATTTAGCCTTACGAGGTGGTCCTCGCTGATTCACACGGGATTCCACGTGTCCCATGCTACTCGGGATTTTCCAAGGTTTGAAAGTTTTTGACTACTGGACTTTCACCATCTATGGTGCAGGATTCAGCTGCTTCGTCTATTCTTTTTTTATTTTTGAATTTGGATTCCCACAACCCCACTTACGAAAGTAAAGTGGTTTAGGCTGTTCCCATTTCGCTCGCCGCTACTCCGGGAATCGCTTTTGCTTTCTTTTCCTCCGGCTACTGAGATGTTTCAGTTCACCGGGTTGCCTCTTCCTTTTCTATGAATTCAAAAAGGAGTTCTTCTAGAGGTTGCCCTATTCGGGGATCTTCGGATCGATGCTTGTTACCAGCTCCCCAAA